GATATGACCTATTTTCATGAGAATTGAAAACGATTCAAAAAATATCGATGAACTTAGTTTTTGAGCGAAACAATTTACTTTATTCGGCGTATCATATACGAAATCGATTGATATTTCATTTGAATTATATCTCAAAGATTTTATGAAATTAGAGTTTGATTTGCGTCTCTCATACGGGAGTGCTATTTCACCGGAATGTATCTTAATTTCTAGTTTAATCATTCTTTTAATAATAGATTTAATTTCCGAAAAAGATACACCTTGGTTATATTTCATCTCCTTTGCAAGTTTGATGATAAGCATAACAGTCTTGTTTCCCCAATGGAAAGAAGAACCTATTATTAGCTTTTCGGGTAATTTCCAAACAGACACCTTTAACGAGATGTTTCAATCTCTGATTCTATTATGTTCAGCATTATGTATTCCCCTATCTGTGGAGTATATTCAATGTACAAAAATGGCCATAATGGAGTTTTTGTTGCTCATATTAACAGCTACTTTGGGAGGAATGTTTTTGTGTGGTGCTAACGATTTAGTAACTATATTTGTGGCTCCAGAATGCTCAAGTTTATGTTTCTATTCATTATCCGGATATACCAAGAGAGATGCGAGATCTAATGAAGCAACTATGAAATACTTACTTATGGGTGGAACAAGTTCTTCTATCTTGGCTTATGGGTTTTCTTGGTTATATGGTTTATCTGGGGGAGAAATTCAACTTCAGAGAATAATAAATGGACTTATAGATGCACAAATGTATAACTCTCCAGGAACTTTGGTTGCGCTCATATGTATAATGGTAGGAATTGGATTCAAACTCTCTCTGGTTCCCTTTCATCAATGGACCCCTGACGTATATGAGGGAGTGCGATTCGTTCAATCATTCTCTAACAAATAGATACTTATTTGTTCCCCCATATTGAATATGGAAAGAGATCTACAGACATGCGGAATAAAGAAACTTTTATCCTCACTCGGATTAAAACACAACTTTTACCAAGGTTCTTATAACATAAAACTTTCGTTCGAATAATGAACGATTAAGGTAAAGCAAAGTTAGAAGCATTTAATATTTCTGAATAAATATTTTTTGCAAGTTAGTTTAGTTATTATGGGTAGCTTCTACAAAGAATCAGGATAGTGGCGCAGAGATTCAATAATTTCCATTGTGTAGATGCTACATAGTTAGTTTTAATCCTCCAAAGACTACGAGTGTATTAGAACGGAGAAGCATCCGCCGACCGATGGATCACCCTAGAATAACAATCCATGGCTATTGATAACGAATAAAATCAGATGGTTTTTCTATCGAATCTACCTTTTTATTTTAGATAGACTCTTGAAAAAGATAAGAGAGATTGAACAGGTCAGCACCTCGGTATGAAAACCATCGATGAAGGATTCCTCGAAAAGTTAAAGATTAGTAATTCTTTGTACAAATCTATAAATTATTACATCTTATACATACGCGAGGAGGGTAATAAGTAAAAAAAACATAATTCCTTTTTTATTACTTAGGAGCCGTGTGAAATGAGAGTCTCATGCACGGTTCTGAATGAGAGGAAAGAGTGAATAATGATCCTTTTTTCGACTCTGACTCCCCAACCCCAGTTGTTGCTCTTCTTTCTGCTGCTTCGAAAGTAGCCGCTCTAGCTTTAGCTACTCGAATCTTCAATATTATTTTTTCCTTCTCATCGAATGAATGGCATTTCCTTTTAGAGATATTAGCTATTCTTAGTATGATATTAGGCAATTTGATTGCGATCACTCAAACGAGCATGAAACGCATGCTTGCATATTCTCCAATAAGTCAAATTGGATATCTTATGATTGGAATAATTGCTGGAAACTCAAACGGATATGCAAGCATGTTAACTTACACACTGTTTTATATCTTTATGAGTTTAGGAACTTTTGCTTGCATCATATTATTTGGTTCACGTACGGGAACAGATAACATTCGAGATTATGCCGGATTATATATAAAAGATCCCTTGCTAGCTCTTTCTTTCACTCCATGTTCATTACCTCTGGGAGGTTTTCCCCCGTCATCAGGTTTTTTCGGAAAACTTTATCCATTCTGGTGTGGGTGGCAAGCAGGTTTATATTTATTAGTCTCGATAGGACCTTTTACGAGTGTTATTTCCATATATTATTATTCGAGAACCATTGGGTTGTTAATAACCGAACGGGACAAAGAAATAACTCCTTATGTAACAAATTATAAAATCTCCACATCTTCCTTAATATCAAAAAGTTTTATTGAACTCGGTATGGTGTTATGTGCAGTAGCTTCTACCATATTGGGAGTAATAATGAATACCATTATTACTATTGCCCAGGATAATATTTCTTTAAGTCATTTAATTAATAGCTGAATACTCTTTTTCCTAGAAAATTTATTTATCAACTTTGGAGATTAATCTTTTTCCTGATAGAAAATGGAGATCGAGAAATAAATGAACTTATCTTATAATTCGGATTGTAAAACGAACTTACAATGTTCCGTCTCATTGTAAGTTCGTTTTACAATCCGAATTAATTATTGTAAATGTGAATTAGTTGTATGAGTCTATGTTATGTCTCCCCTGTTGGTCGGGAACTCAGTTTCAACAATCAATTATTCTTATACTGTGTTAGATCTTATGTATGGATAATGAAAATCGATAAAATTGAATAGAATTCTATCAATTAATAATTCTAACCCAAATTTCGATGATTAATAAAATAATAATAAAATATAAAATACTTAAATTAGTCTATATTTTTGAATTTGGATCAAGTATAATATTGATTGAGAGCCTTGATGGTGAAATGGTAGACACGCGAGATTCAAAATCTCGTGCTATAAAGCATGGAGGTTCGAGTCCTCTTCAAGGCATACTATCGAGATGAGACTCTATCAAATGAACCGTGAAATAATAAATTCGGTTCGGTATTATCTCAATATCAAGATTTATTGATAATAGATTGACTGGGGAATGAAGTATTTCATTTATCTCTTCACACCAAATTCATCTATGTTTATAGTATACTGCATGTAATATCGTATAACATAGATGGTACGTAGACAATGAATGTGGCAGATAGGGAGTAAAAGTACAGTAAACAAAAAATGAGCTTTTTCAGATGAAGAATCTTATTTTGTAGGTCAGAAAGCTGTCTTGTGTTATACTATTCATCTAATATTAGATAAATGGATCAGACTTTTATGGGGTTTCATTGAATTCAAGGAGATTGATTGTATCTCCCAAAGAAATTGAATCGATTATATTCATTATGAATCTCTGAAAAAGAGAAGATTTCTAATCTTTATCGGATGAGATTTTTGAGCCCCTTCAAAATATTATTAAATAATAAGATAAATAATGAGATTATGGAAGTAAATATCCTCGCATTTATTGCCACTGCACTGTTCATTCTTATTCCCACTGCCTTCTCACCTATCCCTTATGTAAAAACAGCCAGTCAAAGCAATTAAATTCATTCTCAATTTAATATTCACTTATGAGAGAATGATAGAAGAAGTCCAAGTTTTTTCTGGATAATTACATACATTATTGCGAATACTTATTTAATTCAAAAAAAAACTATATCGGGGGATTTTAATAGAAACATATTCCCCCAACGAATATAGTCCTTTCTAACTTACGTGTTATTTCTTATATGATTCATATGGAGTATGGTCCTAGTACTACGGTGGGAGTAGGACTAGTGTCGGTAGGCATACTTTTGTACGCCCTTAGAGAAAGGGAACCTGATGTATCTAGAGGTGTGATTTTGAATGTACTTAAAGATATTTCGCTTAGGAAATTCAACATATTAACTAATAATATTTAATATGAAACTTGAGAAGGGGAGAAGAAAAGATTTATTCTCTATAGAATGAAATAGATAATCTATGGCTAACATAGTTTAATATTATAAATTACTTCGAAAACAAATTTCACTGAAATTTTATTTGGATCGATTGATAGATAGAAAAATGAAAAATATCATTTTATGTCAATTCTTAGTTCTCTTTCCTCCGGAGAAGGGAATGGTGAAACCAACGGAGTATACCATGAGCCCAATGATAATCCCTCTTATAGGAGAATATGATAAGTACATATAAAATAAACCTGATCTCTTGAGAATAATAAAAAATTTGGGAATATAAATTCATTGAACAGGTTAGAGACAATCCAAGAAGTTATATGAAAACTCACTTGAATTTGGGGTAAAAACGATATGTTATTTTCATAATCTTTTACTTAAGCCATAAAGAGATTAAAATATCATATATGGTTTTCAGGGGGGGCGAGCGAGGAATCAACCTATCCCAATATTACGATTTCCTTTTCTCTTCCATCGGATTATTATGTGGAGGAATTTTTATTTCCCAGGGTTGGCGTTTAGATCCCATTCTTCTATTATCCCAAATGCTTCTAAGTGGAACTGCTATTTCTTATATTACGGAAAGTCTATATTTACGTAGTATTAAAAATAATATAACCAATTTATATTATGAGAAATATAAATATTTTTTTCTCAACCTATTAACTTGGTTGAAAAATAAATTGATCTATCAAAACTTTGAATTCGGAATAGGAAGAAAAAAAAAGTCTTTATATTATGGAAAATGGGAGGGAATTGATTATACCTCATATATTTCTTGCAGGAAAAAAATAGAAAACAGATCAAATTATAAAAATATTTTTCCATATCCATAAATTTATTTATTTATTAAATCATTATTAAATGAAAAAGAAATATTCAATAATGATTTAATAAATTTATTATTTATAATCGGGAATTACGGTCCGCTTCTTCCCCGTACCACAGGTGGGAGAGAAAATGTGAAAACTACCATCAAAGCAGCCCAAGCAATATTAACTATATCCGTAAACATTCTCCTTATCTTTTTGATTCTCGAATAGAAGAAAGAATCTATATTATTTCTATGTAGAAATATAGAAATAATATTATATGATGATTTATTCTATACTGATAATATGAAGAGCTGTTAATACCGCCAAGTATTGAATAAAATGAATTTTAAGATAATCTATATTTTGGATTTTATAAGCAATATTAAAGGAATTCGAGATTGTTGAAGCAATAAATATATAATAACTTGCTTTTATTCCAGAATTGATTTATACTTAACATAGGGTTGTCTATTCATGATGAAAATTCGAATATGGATAATGTGACAGGCTATAATATGGAGCAACACAATCCATATTTAGAGGTAACATGATAGCCAACCCAAACTACTTCTTTGTATTTTATTTTCAGGCGACACCCAGATTCGAACTGGGGATAAAGGATTTGCAGTCCTCTGCCTTACCACTTGGCCATGTCGCCTCCACTGTATTGTAATTGAACCTTTTTGATCTTCGACCTGGGATTGTAATAAATATAATAAATATAAGTTAATGTATTATAAGAATGATTAATGGTTCAATCAAGTGTTTGTTTCTCTCCCCTCTCAAACGGAATGAACGGTATTCTTTCCTTTACTTATTAAGTTAATTTAAGTTAAGAATCTGTATTTTTTTTTCTGACTCTTACATAACATAATTAGTTCGAAATTAAAAGAAAATCTATCGATTTGCTACTACCACTACCACTATATTGGTACAAATTTCTTTATCAATATGGAGTTTTTTGTATTTCCATCTTGACAGAAAAGGGAAAAGAGGGAAATAGGGAAAAGAAGAGGAAAGAGAAGAAAGAGAAGATTCAACATGGTATTAGAAAAGAATGGAGAAATTTTTGTACTGCCTAATTTTGGGAAAATACAATTGGAAGCATTTTATCGTTTTGTTGATCAGGGATTAATGGAAGAACCGAATAATTTTCCCTGTATCGAAGATACAGATGAAGAGATTGAATTTCGATTATTTGGTGAACAATATTACTTAATAGAACCATTGATCGGAGAAAAAGATGCCGTATGTGGGTCCATTACGTATTCACCCAAATCATATGTACCAGCACAATCGACTCAAAAGGGAAGAGGGAGAATAAAAAGACAAACTGTATACATTGGGAATATTCCTTTAATGAGCTCCCAAGGTACTTTTGTAGTGAATGGAACTGCTAGAGTTGCAATCAATCAAATTTTACGAATTCCTGGTATTTACCTTAATCTGGAACGGGATCCAAATGGGAACCCTATATATACGGGCACAATAATCTCAAATCGTGGAGGAAGATTCAAATTAGAACCTGATATGAAGAACAGAATATGGGTTCGTATAAATAGGAAACAGAGAATATCCATTCGACTTTTATTATTAGCTATGGGTTTGGATACAAAAGAAATTTTAGAAAATGTTTGTTATCCCGATGTCTCGAGTGACGCTTTTCGGAAAACAAAGGCAAAACATATTCAATCGAGAGAATATGCCATATCGGAACTTTACAAACTATTATATGGTACAGATGAATATTTGAAATTCCCCGATATATCTGAAGAATCACAAGAAAGATTCTCTCAACCAAAATTTGAACCAGGGAAGATTGGTCGAATAAATTTGAACAAGAAACTTAACCTTGATGTACCTAAAAATGAGATTTTTTCATTACCAAAAGATATGTTAGCTGTTATAGATTATTCGATCAAAGTTCGGATTGGAGTAGGAACCCTCGATGATATGGATCACTTAAAGAATAAACATATTTGTTCCGTAGCAGATTCATCAAAAGATCAATCAAGATTGGCATCAGAACGTTCGGAGGATTCAGTGCGGGGAAGAATGAATAGGGCAACCCAGCATAAACGTGTACCAACTTTTGGAAGTCCAGTAACTTCAAGTTTATTATTAACAACTTTCAAAGAATTTTTTGGTTCACACCCCTTATCTCAATCTCTAGACCAAACTAATCCATTAACACAAATAGTTCATAGGCGGAGATTAAGTTATTTGGGCCCTGGAGGATCAATAAGGCGAACCGCTAGTTTCCAAGTACGAGATATTCATCCTAGTCATTATGGGCGTGTTTGTCCCATCGAAACATCCGAAGGAATGAATGCTGGACCCATTTCATCATTGGCTCTTCATGCAAGCGTTGATCCTTGGGGATTCTTCGGAAGTCCCTTCTATAAGATCTCCGAGATATTATCCGAGGAGGGGGATACTGCAACTCATGTATCAGCAGAGGAAGATGAATACTATCGAATAACTACAGGAACTTGTTTATCGGTATCTCAGGAGGATAAAGAGGAACAAGTTACTGCAGCTCGATATCGACAAGAAATTGTGACTATTGCATGGAATCAAATACATCTTCGAAGTATTTCGCCTCTACAACATTTTCCCGTTGGAGCTCCTCCTATTCCTCCTCTTGAAAACAATGATGCAAATCGTGCTTCAATGGGTTCTAATATGCAACGTCAAGCAGTTCCACTTTCAAAACCCGAAAAATGTATCGTAGGAACAGGATTGGAAGGTCAAGTAGCCCCAGATTCGGGGACTGTGGTTGTAGCTGCGCAGGGGGGAAAAATTGATTATATTGATGGTGAAAAAATAACTTTGTTAGTTGACGATGGAAATACAATAGATACCAAATTAGTTATATATCAACGTTCTAATAACGATACTCGTATGCATCAAAAACCTCGGGTTAATCAAGGTGAATATCTAGAAAGAGGGCAAATTTTAGCGGACGGGGGAGCTACGGTAGGGGGAGAACTAGCTCCAGGGAAAAATATATTAATAGCATATATGCCATGGGAAGGATACAATTTTGAGGACTCAGTACTTATCAGCGAACGTCTAATACATGAAGATATTTTTACGTCTATTCATATTGGGAAATATGAAATTGGGGCTCATGTAACACCTGAAGGAACTGCTGAAGAAATTACCAGAAAAATACCCCATTTAGATGATTATTTTCTTCGTCATTTAGATAAGAGTGGCCTTGTATTACCGGGATCTTGGGTAGAAACGGGAGATGTTTTAGTAGGTAAATTAACACCTCGAGATTCGGAGGAATCGCTGAAGGCTCCGGAAGGTAACTTATTACAAGCCATATTTGGTATTGATATAACTACTACGAGAGAAACTTGTCTTAAAGTACCCCCAGGTGGAAGAGGTCAAGTTATTGATGTGAGATGGATTTATCCAGAGGATACTTCTAGGTATACAAAGGTTGTTCATGTATATGTCCTGCAAGAACGCAAAATACGAGTAGGTGATAAAGTTGCTGGAAGACATGGTAATAAGGGTATCATTTCAAAGATTTTACCTAGACAAGATATGCCTTATTTGCAAAATGGAACACCAATTGATATGATATTAAGCCCCTTAGGGGTGCCCTCACGGATGAATGTGGGACAAATCTTTGAATGTGTGCTTGGTATAGCAGGAGACTTTTTGAGGAGACATTATAGAGTAATGCCTTTCGATGAAAGATACGAACGGGAAGCTTCGAGAAAGCTAGTATTTTCTGAACTTCATGAGGCTAGTAGGCAAACAGCTAATCCATGGTTATTTGAACTTGATAATCCCGGGAAAAGCCGATTGATTGATGGAAGAACGGGAGAGATTTTTGAACAACCTGTTACGATAGGAAAAGCTTATATGCTAAAATTGATTCATCAAGTTGATGATAAAATCCATGCACGATCTAGTGGACCTTATTCACGTGTTACACAACAACCACTTAGGGGGAGATCCAAACGGGGGGGGCAACGGGTAGGAGAGATGGAAGTTTGGGCTCCAGAAGGTTTCGGTGTTTCCCATATTCCACAAGAAATGCTTACTATTAAATCTGATCATGCTGAAACCCGTCAGAAAGTAGTTAGTACTATAGTAGCTGGAGAACCGATATATGAACCTGAAGTAATTACTCCAGAATCTTTTCGATTGCTCGTTCGAGAACTACGATGTTTAGCCCCAGATTCGGATCCAGTTATTATAGAAAAAGATTTAATAATAGATTATAAAGAAGTTTAGTGCAAATCAATCGGAACTTTAATCTTATGATTTACCAAAATCATCAATATCTTCGAATTGGATTAGCTTCTCCCGAACAAATTCGTGCCTGGACTGAAAGAATCTTACCTACCGGAGAGATAGTTGGACGGGTAACTCAACCCAGCACTTTCTATTATGGCAGCGATAGACCAGAAAAAGATGGAATATTTTGTGAGAGAATATTTGGGCCTATTCAAAGTGGAGTTTGCACCCGTGGAAAGTATCAATGGAGTGAAGAAAATGAAGAAGACTCAAGTTTCTGTAAGGAATGCGGAGTTGAATCTACTGAATCTCGAGTTCGAAGATATCGAATGGGATACATCGAATCAGCATGTGCGGTAACTCATGTATGGTATTCAAAAAAGCTTCCTAGTCATATTGCGAATATCCTATCCAAACCTCTTAGGGAATTGGAAAGCCTAGCATACTGCGATGTGTGACTCGATCATAGTTTTTGATTATACGGATTGGAATAGAAACCGTCATCCCATCTAATTCCAATTTCATAGGGATGCCTTTAACTCCGACATGTCATGTCCTTTGAGGAGTGGCACGAAGCTCGAGATGAAATTATAAGCAATGAGATAAAAGGAGGATTTATCTAGGGTTCATACAATATGTGTACATATCACATTATGTATAATGTTATTTGTTAATCAGACTTCGTAAGAAACCCCATTCTTTTTCTTAAATAGAATCCGGGAATCCTTCGATATTAGAATATTTTGAATGAGCTTATGTAATAAGTAAGCTTTTATAGGTATGGCTATAGAAGTTTATCCACCGCATACGTGCTTCAAATAGCATTATGACCATCGGAGTAGAGCGAGAACCCAAAGGATCGAAGGAATCGGAATATGAACGAAGGAAATCCTTACGAATTTCAATTTCATTGGAAGGTATCTCTGTAAGAAGGTATATCATTCGAAGGGAATAAGACTACTCAAGAATAAAGAATATAAATTAATTTTTCTGTAATGGAAAGAACATAATTTAGTTTACTTTAGGTATAATTTGAGTAACGAGTAGCTGTTTTTCCTCGCTAAGCAACAGAATCTCAAAATTATTCGATACGAAATAAGAATAAAAGATTCTCGTGTTTTAATAATAGCTGCTTGAGCCGGATGAGGGGAAACTCTCGCGTCCGATTCTGCGGGGGGGAACTAGATAATAACCTATCCCAATCTTTTTTTTGCCAAGCCTATAACTAACAAACCTACTTCATTTGGATTAAAACGAGGTTTATTTCAATATGATGATAATGATTATGAAATTCGGAACGAAAGTATTCCTTGCTTTTTCCATTGTCCAGACTTCAACGAATTTATGGGTAGAGAAATAGCTACTGGGGGAGATGTTACCAAAAAACTATTAGCTAGTCTAAAACCGAAAGTTGTTTTGGATCGCGCATATGAAAAATGGGAAGAATTTTTGGTGAACGGTGAACCCACAGAAGATAAATGGGAAAACCGGAAAATTCAAAGAAGGAAAGATTTTTCGGTTAGACATATGAAATTGATCAAATACTTTATTCGAACAAAAACAAATCCGGAGTGGATGGTTTTGTCACTATTACCAGTTCTTCCCCCTGAATTAAGACCTATGGTTCAATTAGGCGAAGGTAAAATAATTAGTTCGGATATAAATGAACTTTATCGAAGAATTATTTTTCGAAATAATTCTCTCGGTTGTCTTTCAGAAATAAGAATATTTGCACCGGAAGGAGTACTTGTTTGTCAAAAGAAATTGGTTCAGAAAGCTGTAGACGCACTTATTGATAATAGCATCGGCGGAGAACCCATGACGGATACTAATGATAGGCCTTTGAAATCCTTTTCAGATGTAATTCAAGGCAAGGAAGGAAGATTTCGGGAGAATTTACTTGGAAAACGAGTTGATTATTCAGGTCGTTCTGTTATCGTGGTAGGTCCCTCTCTTTCATTACACCAATGCGGATTACCTCGAGAGATAGCCATAGAGCTTTTTCAACCTTTCGTAATTCGCAATTTAATTGGACGAAATCTTGTTCCCAACATTAAAGCCGCTAAACTCCTGATTCAGAATAAAATGCCTCTTATTTGGAAAATACTTCAAGAGGTTATGCAGGGACATCCCGTATTGTTGAACCGAGCACCTACATTACACAGACTAGGCATACAAGCATTCGAACCCATTTTAGCAGACGGACGTGCTATTCGTTTAAATCCATTAGTTTGCGCAGGGTTCAATGCAGACTTTGATGGAGATCAAATGGCTGTCCATGTACCTTTATCCTTGGAGGCCCAAGCAGAAGCTCGTCTACTTATGCTTTCTCACGCGAATCTCTTGTCTCCAGCTACAGGAGATCCCGTTTCTGTACCGAACCAAGATATGCTTCTTGGACTTTATACATTAACAATTGAAAGTAATCAAGGTATTTATGGAAATAGATATAATCCATTTCCATATAGGAATGGACTCTCTCAAAGTCAAAGAATACCTTATTTTTATAGTTACAATGATGTGCTCAGAGCGGAATCGCAGAGAGAAATGAACTTATACAGTCCTTTGTGGCTCCGATGGCCAGTAGATGATGATCTACGCATAATGAATTCCGTGAATCAGGAAGAGCCTATTGAGGCTCAGTATGAGCCTTTGGGTACTTCCCATCAGATCTACGAGCATTTCCAGGTTAGGGGGGATGGAGAAGAGAGCACACTTAGTATATACATTTGTACAACCGCTGGTCGTATTATTCCGAATCAAGAAATAGAGTCAGCTCTACAAGGCATCTCCAAAGATTCTTCAATTCGGAATGGAGCACCGCCAGCTGTGACGATATAATTATAATCACCTGTTAAAACAAGACTTGTTTGTACAAACAAACATTAAAATTGAGGAAACCTTTCGGTAAAAGGCTGGAATTCATTGGCGGTGAATCCTATTTATGGGAGTGGGGGATATGGCAGAATCAGATAAATTGCTCCTCTATAATAAAGTGATGGATAGAACTGCCATAAAACAATTTATTAGCAGGTTAATAATTCATTTCGGAATGGTGTATACGGCGCATATCCCAGATCAACCTAAGACTTTGGGTTTTCAACAGGCTACTTACAAAGCCGTCTCATTAGGCATTGACGATCCTTCAACAACACCTTCCAAAGGATGGTTTATACGGGATGCGGAGCGACAAGGTTCTTACGAAGAGGAACATCATCGTTATGGAAATGTGCATGCGGTAGAAAGATTACGTCAATTGATTGATACACGGTATACTACGAGTGAATATATGAAACAGGAAATGACTCCTAATTTTAAGATAACCGATCCTTCAAATCCAGTACATATGATGTCCTTCCCGGGAGCCCGAGGAAATATATCCCAAATTCACCAATTATTAGGTATGAGAGGATCAATGTCGGATCCTAAAGGACAAATTATTGATTTACCCATTCAAAGTAATTCTCGCGAAGGACCATCTCTAACAGAATACATAATTTCTTGTTATGGTGCTCGTAAAGGAGTTGTGGATATTGCCATACGAACGGCAGATGCCGGATACCTTACACGTAGACTTGTTGAAGTAGTTCAACACATTGTTGTACGTAGAATAGATTGCGGCACTATTGAAGGTATCCTCATAAGTCCCATTCGGGATGAGCAAAGGAATATACGAATGATTGCTGAATCAAGACTGATTGGTCGTGTATTAGCAGATAATGTATACGTAGATGCAAGATGCGTTGCTACACGTGATCAAGATATTGGGGCTGAGCTTGCCAATCAATTAATGTTTCAAACACAACCAATATCTATACGATCCCCTTTGACTTGTAAAAGCATGTTTTGGATCTGTAAATTATGCTATGGTTGGAGTCTTACTCATGGTAATCCGGTAGAATCAGGAGAAGCAGTGGGTATTATTGCAGGTCAGTCTATTGGGGAACCAGGGACTCAATTAACCTTAAGAACTTTTCATACTGGTGGGATATTCACGGGTGGTATTGCACAACATATACGAACTCCTTTTACTGGAATTATTAAATCCAATACCGATTCGGTTTATCCCACACGTACACGTCATGGGCATCCTGCTTGGATATGTGACAATGATTTATCCATTACCATTGGGAATAAGTATGAGGTACGTAATTTAACAATTCCACCGCAAAGTTTGATCTTGGTTCAGAACAATCAACATGTAGAATCAAAACAAGTTATTGCGGAGGTTCATGTTACAACATCCACTTCAAAAGAAAGAATTAAAAAATCTATTTATTCCAGCTTGGATGGGGAGATGCACTGGGGTGCGAAGGTGCGTCACAACCCTGAGCATGTACATAGTAACATCCATTTCATAACTAAGACAAGTTATGTACGGGTATTATCGGGAAGATTTCATAGTATCGGTGGCATACGATTCTTCTACCGGGATGAAGATCAAATTGATGTTCAATTTCCTTTGACCGAGGAAAACAAACCACTTCTTGATTCTCATTCGAAAAAAGATCAGATAAATCCTGAATCATTCAATTTTTTTTCGAGAAGAAACAAAAAAACCTTTAATCATTCAGAGTTTGATCATAGCATATCCAATAATAGGGATTGGAATTCTATATATTCCATTTTCATTTTGCATGGTTATAAAGTAACACGAAAACATAAAAAGGGTAGAGTTTTTTTCTTACCGGAACGAGATAGAAACAGATACAATGAACAAATCCCGGATTTTGAATTTGTCCCTAAAATATCTAAAAATGGTGTTTTACAAAATGATGATATTTTGGCCATTTCAAATGATCCTAGATACATAACCAAGGATTGGGGGATTATCAAGTATGGTACCATAAAAATTGATTCGATTGGCAAAAAAAACGAGATTATTGGGAATAGAAAAACGAAAAGATTTATGACAAGACATGAGATAATCGGAGGTGGTAACTTTTTTTCAATCCCGGAAGAAGTACATATTGTACATGAACCTTTTTCTCCCATCTTAGTAGAGGATAATAGTATTATTCAGGCAGGTGCAAAAATAACTTCGGATATTCATAGCCGAGTGAGCGGATCAGTTCGAATACGAAGGATAACAGACAATAAATTCGAAATAAGAATATTACCTGGTTGTATTCTTCATCCAGGGAAAGCAAGGGAAATATCCGAACAAAGGGACGCTTTAATACAACCGGGGAAAATAATTTTCGGTAAATTCAGATCCAGGAATTGGGCTTATCTCCAGTGGATCATACCTCGTACAGATAAAACTTTTGCTTTACTCAGACCCGCAATGGAATATGAAATACCTGACAAATTAGCAACAACATTCTCTCATCGGGAATTACTGGGGGAACAAGGAACTCTAAGAGTGAAAGCTGTTCAATATCTTCTCTATGAGGATGGTAAAGAAGTTCGAATCAATGACACGGGTATCCAATTAGTTCAAACTTGTTTAGTCTTGGATCGAGAAAAGGGATCTTCTATGAGAGTAGAAAGGGCTTATACTTCTTTCATTGAGATAGGAACGAATAAAACTTTCCAATTTCAATATTTTCTTCAACTTAGTTTGATAAAATATTCTTTAGATACTGGGAATAATGACAATGACAATAATAATAATAATAATAACGATAATGATGATAATAATAACACAGCGGATTCCATATATATTTTGGGTAACAAAGTTCATTACACCAGTCATTCTTCCAATAGGGGAAACCAATCATTTAGTAAACATAAAGGTATTATTCGTATTCTACCCGATAGAGATCAAGAAAACACATCTTTTCTTATCTTGTCCTCGGACGATTCTCTCTCCCTCACTCTTTCATTTACTGGTCCAAAATATTATGATACGGTAGAAAAAAACGATATAAAATTTGATTCAGATGTCAATGCTTCTCCGACAGAATTTTTGAAGGATTCCTTAATATTCTCAAGTGAAAGTAATAAAAGCACACAATTCGATTTAAAAGGAATTACTGCAGATTTTATTTCATCGATCCAAGAGGATTTACAAGAAAATCTTACGCAAGTAACTCCGTTAGAGAAGTTAGGTATTTTAGGTAATTTACATAGTATCGCTAATCCTCTGTCTTCCCTCTGTTGGTTAACCCATGGTAGAGTTCCATCCAATAAATATTCCATTATTGAAAATTTAAAAAATACTTCCGAAGTGCCTAAATGGTATTTTTCAGATGAAAATAGAAGAAATTCTCATTTGATTTTTTGCAAAAATATTATTTTTTATTTACTAAATTGGTGTTTCTCGTTATTCTGTCCATACAAAAAAACATTCCGATTGGTTAGTCTTGGACAATTGATGTGTGAGGGTGTATCTACATCCGAATATGGACCACTTTTCCGATCTTGTCAAATAATAGCCATTCATATAGAATTTGTAGTAATTAGATTAGCTAAGCCATACTTAGCTAATGTAGGAGCGACTGTTCATAATAGTTGTGGAGACATTGTTAAAGAAGGAGATGCATCAATAACATCAATATATGAAAGATTAAGATTTGAAAATATTATTCTTCAAGGTCTTCCTAAGATCGAGCAACTTTTAGAATCCCGCCCTAATACTTCGGTATCAATGGATTTCAAAGACAGTTTTGAAGATCGGAACAACGATGTGACATGGATCTTCGGATACCCTTGGAGTTTCTTTCTCAGCGCTAGAGTAAGTTTAGAACAAAGTCGAATCGATTCGGTTGATCAAATTCAGAAGGGTTATCGATCCCAAGGAGTGAAAATATCCGATAAGCATTTGGAAATTATTGTGCGCCAAATGACATCGAAAATAGTTACTTTAGAAGATGGAATAGCTAATGTTTCTTCACCCGGAGAACCAATAGAAGTTTCACGGGCGCAAAGGATGAATCGTGCTTTGGAAGAAGAGATTCCTTATAAACCTATATTACTGGGAATAACGAAAGCATCTATTAATACTAAGAGTTTCCTTTCAGAAGTGAGTTTCCAAGAGACTACCAGAATATTAGCTAGAGCTGCTATCCGGGGTAAAATCGATCGGTTGAAAGGCTTAAAAGAGAATGTCATTCCTGGTGGAATAGTTCCTGCTGGTACTGGGTGCAGAGAAGCAATTTGGCAAGTAACTCCGGAGAAAAAAGGGGGGATTTATTTGGGAACAAAGAATAATAAACTATTCATTAATGAGATTAAACACATTTTATTTTATGGAGAAAAAGAATTCCCTATTTCTTCCAGTAAAAAAACTATTCATGAAGTGTTAAGAACATTAGTATCCGAAGCGGATTTCGATAAATAACTTTAATGCAAAGTTTGTTTTAGTAGGAAAAGAATTAGATAAAATTAAATAAATTTTTATTATTTACGAGACGAGTGTTATTTCCATATATTATTATTCGAGAACCATTGGGTTGTTAATAACCGAACGGGACAAAGAAATAACTCCTTATGTAACAAATTATAAAATATCTACATCTTATTATTTATGAGAATATAACCCTAAATTGTTGAGAGATTCAGTTTATTGGTAAATTTAGCCCATATTATGTATGGTCCCTGGGCTATATTATAATCTCTGGGATTCTACTCGAGATGGGGGGGGGGAAGAAGAGGAAACGGAACCAAAATCTTGGAATATTTCAAAGAAATAAATTATAAAAAATAAAAACAGGAGTTCATTTTAGTCATCAAGTTTAGAAGTAGAATCCTAGGGTAGGGAGACAGACACTTCATATCCCCACGGAAAGGGTATTCATATTACAAATCCTACTTAAAACACGCGCCTTTCATAAGGCATAAGAAGCCTGTGATTCAGTGGCTAATGCAACAAGTAAAAGAAAACAATTTTCAATAGTTGATACGAAATATAAAGCAGCTGATGCTATTAAATCAGTTGCTACAAAGGCGCACATTATTTAAATAAAAAAGAGCTCGGTGGTATGTCAACTAATTGGTCTGCTACGGAAACACGTCCGCTCTCAAGAATCAAAAGATTTAGGAGACAGGAGGATCTGATGAATCTCCAAAGGAAGAAGCAGCCATTACGAAAATACGATTGGCTCAATCAATATCCAGGTGTAATTAAATATGTGACAGGTTTATCCGACGTTGTAACAACTGTTGATTAACGGAAAGATTCTACTGTTATTCAAGAATGTATAATTTTAAGTATTCCAACCATTTGCTTAGTAGATATACTACGGATTGCGATCCGGATCTTATTACGGATATCCCAATTCCAGCCAATAATAATTCTAGATCTTCAATTGGATGGATCTCAAATAAATTTACGTCAGCGATTCACGAAGGTCGTGATTTCCAAGAACCCGGGAATTCTTGAGTTAATCACTACTTTCGGACCTGAAAATATATGATATGATATATTTATATAAATATCTTTTTGTTTTCTTAATATATTTTATTCGAAAAAGATATTTATATATAGATAATATAATATAAAGTGGTCGAAAATTCAAAAGTAAGATATTAAAAAAAAAAAAAAGAAGAAAAAACAATAGAATAATTTCTTCTTTTTATAGTTAATCTTTAGGAGGAGCAATATGCATATTGCACCATCTCTATCTTCCATTACCACGTTCCATAATTTGTACGAAATATCCGGTGTGGAAGTAGGTCAACACTTCTATTGGCAAATAGGTAGTTTCCAGGTTCATGGACAAGTACTTATAACCTCTTGGGTTGTAATTACTATTTTATTAAGTTTAGCCATTCTAGCTACTGGAGATCTACAAACCGTTCCGCCGGATGGTCAAAATCTCGTCGAATATGTTCTAGAATTTATTCGGGACTTGGCTAGAACTCAAATTGGAGAAGAGGAATATCGTCCATGGGTCCCCTTTATTGGGACCATGTTCTTATTTATTTTTGTCTCCAACTGGTCAGGTGCTCTTCTCCCTTGGAAAATCTTTGAGTTACCCCATGGAGAGTTAGCTGCACCTACGAATGATATTAATACTACTGTTGCTTTGGCTTTACTTACATCGGTAGCATATTTTTATGCAGGTCTTCACAAAAAAGGTTTAAGTTATTTTGGTAAATATATTCAACCAACCGCAATACTTTTACCGATCAATATCTTAGAAGACTTTACTAAACCTTTATCACTTAGCTTTCGACTTTTTGGTAATATATTAGCTGATGAATTGGTGGTTGCTGTTCTTATTTCTTTAGTACCTCTGGTAGTTCCCATACCTATGATGTTCCTAGGATTATTCACAAGTGCTATTCAAGCTTTGATTTTTGCGACTCTAGCCGCAGCTTATATAGGAGAATCCATGGAAGGTCATCATTAGCCATTGAATAGAATAGGCTTTTCGATTGGATAGATGGACACACGATTCTTATTCATCTGTATGGAATATAGACGTAGTCTCTATGTCGAGGTTGAAGTGAAATTTTTATTGGTGTAGATAGTTTTTGGAAAATCAATCACTTTGCTAGATCTAATTTCTTGAAAAAAGATTGATATCTTCCCGTAAGAGAAATATATTTTTATATATTGATTTTTTTCGATTCTAATATAAATTGATTTTTTCAGGTATAATAGAAATAATATGAACGATCATGAAACTTTTTTTCCATATCAGTCAAATTAAATTAGTAAAATCTCTCAATAAAATAAAAGGTTATATGAAAATAACTGAACAAATTGAAAATTGAACTTAGTTGATTAGAATATTCACCTCTTAATTTAATTGTTCCTCGGTCACAACATAATAGAATAGGTGAAAAAATCAGACTTTTTATACATTATGGATGTAATTCGATTTACATAATTCATGTAATATAAAATGATTAGGTTAGGAAATCGAGATAGAATTGCTATTCGGTCAAATCCATTCTGCCTTTCCTCAATATCTGAGTAATATTGAAATATGTAAAAAATAATGAATATGTAATCTATTGGATAGACGTAGAGAAGAATGAAAAAGAATATTCTTTTTTATATTCATATTCTTTATCATCTTTAGCGACACCATCACTTTAATGAGAAACATCTTGAGTTATTAACTATTTTTATGAAAGATTTTATAATGAGTAAAAGTAGTTAGCAATAGAGGATAGGTTTTCATTAACCATTCCCCAACCTTAGTTGGAGGAGATCGATTACCATATGAACCCCCTGATTTCTGCTGCTTCCGTTATTGCTGCTGGATTAGCTGTAGGTCTCGCTTCTATTGGACCCGGTGTTGGTCAAGGCACCGCTGCGGGTCAAGCTGTAGAAGGTATTGCGAGACAACCAGAAGCTGAAGGTAAAATTCGAGGTACCTTGTTGCTAAGCTTAGCTTTCATGGAAGCTTTAACTATCTATGGACTAGTTGTAGCTCTAGCACTTCTATTTGCAAATCCTTTCGTTTGATCCGAGGAAAGAAGCTAAGCTCCTTACCTCTTGTTACTAATAATTAATCCCCTTCCCTCTCTATTTAATTTATTCGTCTGTTCAGCCGATTCTCTATAGAGGGGGGGCTAATAATGAATAAGTAACAAAATCTCTCTCTCTCCTATCCTTTGGTTGAAAAAACCTGACTTTTGTAGCAGAGAGTAGAGCAAGGTCAAGGTATTTATACGACCCTATTTTAGAAATAGGTGAAACTTCAGACTGAGAAATCTCTCATAATTTCTATTTCAAACTATGTATGATGTTCAGTAGGGTCGAGTGGAAAAAACTTTGTAAAACTTGGATAACCTATGACGGGAGAAGAGTATAAAAAATATGATGATTGATCCTGTTATTTTCCCGAGTTACTGGCCTCCTGCCGCGAGTCTCGGCTTAAATACCAACCTTTTAGAAACAAATTTGATTAATTTAGGTATAGTAATTGGTCTACTAGTTTACTTCGGAAAGGGAGTGTGTGCGGGTTGAATATTTGGATGAAATAGCTGGATCCACTCAGCTGCACTTCGGAGAAAGGGAAGGTGCATAACCCCAACGAATTACTTCTGAGTCAAGAATTCAGAAGAACTATAGCATTTCGTAAAATCAGTGAACAATTTATTTTTTATTAACTGATAAGGGAATCTTGTAAAATGGTCAAAGCTGAATTGCTTGAAGTCTAAGTACAACAGGGTATTCTTTCCCCACCGTGTTCATAGGGACGTATAGAAAAAAAAAACATGGTTGGTTGGAGATTCATCTGATGTATAACACTCATATCAAAATGATTCTAAAATTCATTTTACTAGATGAATTGTCATAATCTCCTATGAATATGAATGACCAATTTTGGTTTTTCGGTACTAAATCGACAACCTACATACATTAATAATTATTCAGAAAAAACAATCTTACTGACGATTTGATCATAAGAGAGCCAGTCTTCTATAATCTCCAAGTTTGAAGAATTTCTAGTTCTACAAAAAAAATGGGATATGAATGAAAAGGGTAGGCTCAGTTAGAAAATGGATTTATATATTCTATTCATGGGAGACTGAGCAAGAGAGCCGGATGAATTGAAAGATTCGTGTTCGGTTCGGGAAGAGATTGTTAATCCGTAAAATCGATAGATAATCTACTTTCATTAAGTAATTTATTGGATAATCGTAAACAGACCATCTTGAATATCATTCGCGATGCAGAAGAACGATATAAAGAGGCTATTGATAAGCTTAAACAAGCTCAGAACCGTTTACAACAGGCAGAAACAAAAGCAGACGAGATTCGCATAAATGGACTATCTCGAATGGAAAGAGAGAAACAAGATCTAATAAATTCCGCTGGTGAAGATTTAAAACGATTAGAAGATTCTAAAAATGCTACTATTCGTTTCGAAGAACAAGGAGCAATTGAACAAGTTCGCCAACAAGTTTCCCGACTTGCATTAGAAAGAGCTCTCAAAGCTTTAAACATTCGTTTGAATAGCGAATTGCACTCACGCATGATTGATCATCATATTGGCCTATCGATGGGGACCCTGGGAAAAAATAACTGATTAGCCTTTTCTTTTCTTATAGGTTCTATTTTTCAGGAATCATTAACGAACACTAATGGTAAACATTCGACCCGACGAGATTAGCAGCATTATTCTCAAACAAATCGAGCAATATAACCAAGAAGTAAAGGTTATGAATATCGGTACCGTACTCCAAGTAGGGGATGGAATTGCCCGTGCTTATGGTCTTGACGAAGTAATGGCAGGGGAATTGGTGGAATTTGAGGATGGTACAGCAGGAATTGCTTTAAATTTGGAATCAGACAACGTTGGAGTTGTATTGATGGGTGATGGATTGGCTATACAAGAAGGCAGTTCTGTAAAAGCGACAGGTAAAATCGCTCAGATACCAGTAAGTGACGCTTATTTGGGTCGCGTCGTAAACGCTTTAGCTCAACCTATTGATGGCAAAGGTCAAATTCCAGCTTCTGAATTTAGACTAATTGAATCTCCCGCTCCGGGCATTATTTCGAGACGTTCCGTGTATGAACCCATGCAAACAGGTCTTATTGCTATTGACTCTATGATTCCCATTGGACGCGGTCAACGAGAATTAATTATTGGGGACAGACAGACTGGTAAAACAGCAGTAGCTACAGATACTATTTTGAATCAGAAAGGTCAAAATGTAATATGTGTCTATGTAGCTATCGGTCAAAAAGCCTCTTCTGTGGCTCAGGTAGTTAATAACTTTGAGGAACGGGGAGCAATGGAATATACTATTGTGGTAGCAGAAACTGCGAATTCTCCTGCTACATTGCAATATCTTGCCCCTTACGCGGGAGCAGCTTTAGCAGAATACTTTATGTATCGTAAACAACATACTCTAATCATTTACGATGATCTTTCTAAGCAAGCACAAGCTTATCGACAGATGTCCCTTTTATTAAGAAGACCACCCGGTCGAGAAGCTTATCCAGGAGACGTTTTCTATTTGCATTCCCGTCTTTTGGAAAGAGCAGCTAAATTAAGTTCTCAACTAGGCGAGGGAAGTATGACTGCTCTGCCTATAGTCGAAACCCAAGCCGGAGATGTTTCGGCTTATATTCCTACTAATGTGATTTCCATTACCGACGGACAAATATTTTTATCAGCTGATTTGTTTAATGCCGGAATTCGACCCGCAATTGATGTGGGTATTTCTGTATCTAGAGTAGGATCCGCAGCTCAAATTAAAGCTATGAAACAAGTAGCTGGAAAATTAAAATTGGAATTGGCTCAATTTGCAGAGCTAGAAGCTTTTGCACAATTTGCTTCTGACCTTGATAAAGCTACTCAAAATCAATTAGCTAGAGGTCAACGATTACGTGAGTTGCTCAAACAATCTCAAGCAGCTCCCTTGGCGGTGGAGGAACAAGTAGCTACTATTTACGCTGGAGTCAACGGATATTTAGATATACTGGAAATCGGACAAGTTAAAAGATTTCTTGTTCAGTTACGTGAGTATTTAATAACTAATAAACCTCAGTTTGCGGAAATCATACGTTCTACTAAAGTGTTCACGGAACAAGCGGAAATCCTTCTGAAGGAAGCCATTAAGGAACATACTGAATTTTTCTTACTTCAGGAACAAAAATAAATATATGATTATGTGATGATACGAGGGGAGCTAGGAAAAAGCTCTTTTCCGGCTCTCCCCGTTCACACGGGGAGAAAAAAAGCACATTAAAAGGTTTTTCTTAAGCATAAAATAGTTTTCTCCAAGAAGATATTACGTCCAATAGGATTTGAACCTATACCGGAAGTTTAGAAGACTTCTGTCCTATCCATTAGACGATGGACGCTTTTATTTCCCTTTCTCACGATGAAGAAGGGGAAATAAAATCTGTTGTGAATGAAACAATTCACGGTATAGCTGTAAAAAAGATCTATTAGTAATAGGAAATTTTTTAAACTTATTGATCTTTCTTATCTTATTAAATAAAAAAATTTTTATTTCTTAAGTAAGCTCTTTCAGCGGGTAGCGGGAATCGAACCCGCATCATTAGCTTGGAAGGCTAAGGGTTATAGTCGACATTAAATTTAGATCAATTAATGTCTCTAATTCAGAACCGAACATGAAAGTCTCTCTTCATTCGGCTCCCTTATGGAGTGGAGTATAAAATAAGAAAAGAGATTCTTTTCTTAAATTGAAAACCGAGTATTGGATGATAAATAAGATTTTTATCTAATCGATGGTATCGGGGAAGTTGCATCCATAACATCTATGTCAGTTTTTTCATTCTAAATGAAGAAATACTTTTTAGATGATCCTTTTAAAAAAAAAAATTTTAAAAATCTCAATAATTGATTAAATAGAATAATGAATTAAATGAGAAATTCTTTCTAGTTACTTCGTTCCTTGTTTCTATTGGCTCCAATCTTTAGGGGAATATTTTCCACCGAGCTTTAAACGGAAATGCTGATAGCTCTGGCAAACCAAAATTATCATTTCATTTTATAGCTATCCGGCTTGAATTTTCGAACAAAAAGAATTCAAGATTTAGTTGCGATGAAAAGAATACCTTTGATTTCTATCCATGGATTCTTGACGAATCAATCTCAGAAGATTGATTTAGCTTCAAAATCATTCCACCTTGCTATTTTTCAATCCGAAAGAATCATTGATTATTATTTTCATGGGAATGATGCTCTTCCTATGGCATTCATAGGAAAGGATTTGAACCTTTGTAAGAATAGGGTTGTCAATTGGAACGTTGATCAATCAATTAATATAAAAGACCCTTCAACTATCCAATAACTTTTGGTTTGAACGAATCGCACTTTTACCACTAAACTATACCCGCTATGATTTGATAGTAGCATAAATTTCTATTATTTGTCCAATAATAAGTAAAAATATAAAGCCTTTCCTTATTGATGGAATAAAGTATTACTTTATCTTCAGACCCCATCCCCGGAAATCCAATACCTCGAACCGTTACTTTCACTTCCGGAGATGGCATATTGGGATTACAAATTGCCTTTGCGAGCTGCTAATAGAGCAATTACTAATGGACCCGATACGACTATCAGAGCCAGAACAGTAAGCTGTGCAATAACTTCCAAATTCATTCCTGTTTAACCTCTCTATTTCCAATTTGATTTCATAGAATCGATGAATTCTTCTTTTTTTTTTCTATCAATGAAGAAAAAATAAATATATTTTTTCAAATGATATATTATCGTAAATAAATATATATGATCTATCTAATTTGAATTGGGAGGATCTATAGCCATAAAGAGCTAGTATTGGTACAATGATAGAAAGCCTATGCATCCATTCGAATTTAAACCATGGGTGTGGGTGAAAATTTGAACCAACCCGTGTGTGGTTCATATTACGAATATTCGGGGAGAAAATGAAGGGATGACATCAATCTCGGACAGTCAAATTATCTTAGTCCTTGTAAGTGCTTTAACAACAAGTTTTTTAGCTTTGAGACCGGGTAATGAATTGTATAATCGATAAGAACCGTTTGCCTTTACGATAGCCTGGCCAGTTTTTGGCCAGGCCGATGGAATAATATATAGACTAATTTTGATGAAATGAATAATGCAAGTGTTTTTTGTCGAGAATGCCCATACTCATTCCTGTAACCATTATATTATAATAGCTATATATCCGGTAGAATATATTTTGGAGAATATAGACTTTGGCTCTAGCATCATGTTAAAGTAAGAATACTTCCCTGCTCGGGGAGATGGCCGAGTGGACTAAAGCGGCGGATTGCTAATCCGTTGTACGATCATTCGTACCGAGGGTTCGAATCCCTCCCTCCCCGTTTACTAACTAAATATTTATCTTATGAATCCATAGAATCTCTGTAATTATTCTTTACGTCCGGGATTACGTCCAGGATCATTTGATAGGAATCCGAAAACGGGAAGAGAAACAAGAAAAATGACCACTGTGTAAACGAGCAGCTTGAGAGTAAGCATGGCGTAATCTCCGGGATCATTGCGTTACTAGGAGTAAGATGGAGTAAATTATAAATCCCTATACCACCTTTATTCGAATAAAATCAATATAAAAAACAATTTTTTTTTTTTATTTTAATGAAACAAAAATTGTTTTTTATATTGATTATCATAGCCGATTAAATTGAATTGAGAAAAGAGGGATTTGAACCCCCGTCGACTCGGTTCCTCCGGTTAAAATGAGCCAGCCCCGGGATCGCCGCAATCGACCTTCTCCAAAAACCTTCTTTTTTTTTTCAAGGTAATTTTGGTAGTTCGATTGGAAAGGGTGAATAAGACAAGTAAGTTATTTGAAAGAAAGGGGAAAATAAATATGTANNATATATATATATATATATATATATATATATTACATATTTATATATATATATTATCGGAAACTCACGGAGGCTTGCCAGACAAAGGCTAGGAGGAAAGGGAACAACGGTATGATCGGCATTATATCCACAATCGGATCGAAAATCGCATAAGCTTCGGGTGATTTAGCCAAAACGGTGCCACTTAAAAAAGTGGTGTTTCCTGGATAGGTATCAAACATAACTAACATTTTTTCTCCGAAAAAAAAAAAAAAAGAAAGATTATTACAGGGGTTCAGTACGGCACGAAAGGAACCAACCTCATAAATTCTTGATGAAAGTTTTTCAGTACATTCCACTGCGTACGCATGGGTTGGTTCCTCCGGGTCCAGTCCCATATTTGCACGATCTCCCTCCCAGTGAAATAGATGAAAGAAAAAGAAATCAATATTTTTTCTATTCCGTTCAATTTTATCAAGAATCCTTCTTTTATTCTATCCCATCCCTTTTTGTTTCCGCAATTAATCTATTTCTACTTAACAATCTATTTTATTTCATAGAAACGAATAAATCTTGGACTGAGATTTAGTCCGAATAGATAGATTGACAACAACCTTAATATCGGGATTGAATAGCATCGGATATATCTCCTATGGGGCGTGGCCAAGTGGTAAGGCACCGGGTTTTGGCCCTGGTACTCGGAGGTTCGAATCCTTCCGTCCCAGGCTTCTCCGATGAAATAAAAAAAAAAAAGAGTCCTCTTGGAAGGGAATGAAATGAACATTCCAATTTTCTACTATTTATTTGTAGTAGTATATTCTCTGAATCATCTTACGACAATAGTATAGGTATGGCAAGCAGAATCTCTGCGGAGTAGAATAGGGAAAATAGAAAAAGAATCTTCTTCATGAAATTAGCCTATTGGTTGTATGCCGGCCCTGCTCATATCGGAACTCTTCGAGTAGCCAGTTCCTTCGAAAATGTGCATGCTATTATGCATGCTCCTCTGGGAGATGATTACTTTAATGTAATGCGTTCCATGCTGGAAAGAGAGAGGGATTTTACTCCCGTAACTGCTAGCATAGTAGATCGTCATGTATTAACACGCGGATCCCAAGAGAAAGTTGTTGATAATATTATTCAGAAAGAGAAAGAAGAACGTCCTGATTTGATTATATTAACACCTACCTGTACTTCTAGTATCTTACAGGAAGATCTACAAAACTTTGTGGATAGAGCATCTATTACTTCTGATTCTGATGTAATTCCCGCGGATGTGAATCATTATCGAGTCAATGAACTTCAGGCAGCGGATAGAACTTTGGAACAAGTGGTTCGATATTATTTGGGTAAGGCTCGTAGACAAGGAAAATTGGATCGATCTATAACAGATATACCTTCCGCAAATATTATCGGTATTTCTACGCTGGGCTTTCACAATCAACATGATTGTCGCGAATTAAAACGTTTATTACAGGATCTAGGTATTGAAATTAATCAAGTAATTCCCGAAGGGGGATTTGTAGAAGATCTTCAAAATTTACCAAAGGCTTGGTTTAATTTTGTTCCTTATCGTGAAATAGGCTTAATGACAGCAATATATTTGGAGAAAGAATTTGGAATGCCTTACATATCTACAACTCCTATGGGAGTTATAGATACGGCTGAGTTTATCCGACAGATACAAGGGCGTGTTAATAAATGGACTCCTGCTTTTTCCAATAAAACAGTTGATTATGAACATTATATTGATCAACAAACCAGATTTGTTTCTCAAGCCGCTTGGTTCTCAAGATCCATCGATTGCCAAAATTTTGTAGGAAAAAGGGCAGTTGTTTTTGGTGATGCAACTCATGCTGCTTCAATGACTAAGATACTTGCTCGAGAGATGGGGATTCGTGTGTGTTGTACGGGTACCTATTGCAAACACGACGCGGAATGGTTTAACGAACAAGTTTGGGGTCTCTGTGATGAAGTACTTATTACAGATGATCATATTGAAGTAGGGGATATGATCGCTCGTGTAGAACCATCCGCCATATTTGGTACTCAAATGGAACGTCATATTGGTAAACGTCTTGATATTCCTTGTGGAGTTATTTCTCCACCAGTTCATATCCAAAATTTCCCATTGGGATATCGGCCTTTTTTAGGTTATGAGGGTACTAATCAAATAGCCGATTTAGTTTATAACTCATATACTTTGGGCATGGAAGACCATCTTTTAGATATTTTTGGTGGTCATGACACTAAAGAAGTTATTACTAAATCATTATCCGCAGAAACGGATTTGATTTGGAATTCCGAGAGTCAATTGGAATTAAGTAAAATTCCTGGCTTTGTTAGGGGCAAGATTAAAAGAAAGACTGAGAAGTTCGCAAGACAGAGTGGCATTACAAACATTACCGTCGAAGTAATGTATGCAGCTAAGGAAGCATTGAGTACTTGAAACATTACATTGGGAACCTTCTCTCTATCCTTCCCATCCACCTATAGTATAACATAAGACTAAAAACTTCATTTCATAAAAATATAATAGAATAAAAACTTATGTCATTTATTCCATATATTCCTACAACATATTCATTTACACCTTTATCTGAATCTCAAAGAAAGATTATGGTAAAATTTCGTTTAGAATAATATGGTAGAAAGCGACGTGCAATTTGAATATCATGATCGGTTTCGTGGAACATCTGCCATTCCCTATCCGAATTAAAGAACTCCTATCTCAACATACGTTTCCAAACACAATCTTTCTTTTTTTTTTTAGCGAGGCTCGCGTAACAACGTAGAATCTTCTTTATAACCTACAAGTTAGGAGATATAATCTAAAGTTAACGTAGAGCAAAAAAGCTATTAAAACTTTGTCCAACTTTTTAAAAATTAAATTTACTAAATTAGTAAATAGATTCTTACTTATCAAACAAATAACTCAATTTTTTAATTTTCAATAAGTTGATCGAACAATGTAATAATTAATAATTGTTATGATTGATTACAGTAAATGAAAGAAATCGAAATTACTTTCATTTTTCCCCTCCCTCAATCGAAAAAATAGCCAAAGTGGGGCTTCCTACGATCATGAAGATCGGTCTAAGAACGAGAAAATCCTATTTGATTGTTTAAACGACTAGATTTATATAAAGTTAAAGACGATTCAATAGAGTAGAGAGAACACACTAATTTCAAACGTGGAAAAAACATACCGTATGTATAGGGATAATCTTCATTTTAATTCTGCTGAAGTGAAGTCATTATTGATTGATTGATTGAGGGAAAAAACTTCGTATAGAGGAAAGCTCAACCTGCATAGATTGTTGGATAGGGATACCCGCCTTAAAGCAAGGATATTTGAATAAATCAAAGCTAATTGAGATGGTTATGAGTTCAATGCTTGATCCCATTTTTCCAAATCCTATTATATGTTCATTTAGTAGAGTAGCCTTCGTTACAATGGGTTAGGTAAAGATTGCGTTTATGTTTAATACAACCTATTTTTCGTTTTACCAAAATAGATCTAAAATCAAGTTAATAATATCGAGAAATAGCTAAATGGAATAATGAGAGGCCAGATAGAAGATATGGGGGAGAGGAGAGCTTATCGTTCCGTCAAGTCATTTCTTCCCATTAAACGGGGGAGAAAGAACAAAAAATACTTTATCCATCTCCGCTTCGGGAGGTAGTCCGATCCGTCCCCTGTTGAACTCCCGGTCGACTAGCTTCCTTCTAACTAACCATCCTTCTGTTCCCTATCATTATAGATTCTTTTCCTTTCCACGGAATAAGAATAAAAATATAGAAAATCGTAAATCCTGAAGTAATTAATAAAAAAAAAAAAAAAGAAAAACATTAATAAAAAAAGAAAAAGAAAGCCTACATCAAGAATTTCTTTATTCATTCTCTCAACTTGGCTTACTCTGATTCATATTCTCAAGATTCATTTATTTCTTTTCATCCATTCTTCCAGTATAGTATACTCTATTATTTCATTCTCAGGGTTGCTAACCCAACGGTAGGGTAATCGGCTCCCAAAAGTTTTATAAGACTACGATTGATCGACCTAGCGGAAAAAAAAAGTCGTTTCATTACAGAATTTTTCTCAAGCTTAATTTGATCAAAATCTCTTTCTTAGTATCGTAATGGAAGGAAAAGATTCGGATTGCTTTGTGTTGTGAAAACAGATCCACTACTCAAGCGGAAAAAAGTTAATGGATAAAGCTAGATGGCTTGAATCATAGGTGGAATCAGAAGAATGAGCTCCCCCGTTTATTCAAAGATCCCATTTCATATTCTCTTTACTAATTGGAAGTTAGAAGTAATTTAGTAACCAATATGAGAGAGAGGGGTTGTTCCTACAAGAAGGGTATTCTTATCAGAAATGAATCTTGAATACTCGGATAAACAAATAGATAAATAAATAAATACAAATGTGTAAAAGAATAACCGGTGTGCTGACTAAATAAAGTGATTTATAAGTCAGGTAGGCGATCAGTTTGCAAAAATAGATCCATTTTTCGAAAAGATTAATGTTACAAGGAATCAAATGAGTTTTAGATAAAAATTATTTGATAGGATCTTTTTTTTTTTATCTCTGAATAAATAAAAATAAATCTATCCGATCTTCACGTGGATCGCACTATGCATCATTTCTCATCCCAAGGAGTTACTCATATGAGAACCATAGCTTGGGTTTTATCTGAAATAAAGAAGCTACGAAGAAATCAAAAAAATATCTTGTGGCAGCAACGCTTTTTATATAAACTTCTCCTTCATGATGATATTTATGCAATTGCTTATAATTGTTTTTCAAATAAATCGAGTTTAAAACGAAAAGAAGATTCAGGTCCAAGCAACAATCATTTAAGTTTCATAATCATAGAGCGTCTAATTGGTAGAATACGTCAACAAGACCTTCCAGATACTATTTTATCTTTATCAAGGAAGCGTCTTGGAAGGAAGGGTGATAAAAAAAATCAATCTTTCGATTACTATATCAATTCTTCTTGCGGATCAATTCGAGAAGGTCCGACTATAGTTCTGCAAATCCATTTCTTGATGCAATTGCAACCCTTGCTAATGGAAACGAATGAATGGAATAGCTTTCGATCTATTCATTCCGTATTTCCTTTTATGGAGGATCATTTTTCGTATTCTTATTGTTTCTTAGGTACTAAATTACCCTATTCTCTCCATCCAGAAGTACTTATTCGAATTTTTCGTCGACGGATTCAAGATGCTCCCTTTCTACACCTATTACGATTTATTCTCCACGAACAACAAAATCTAATTGTCTCAAATACACCCATCTTTTTCTCTCCAAGAGAAAGAAATAGGTTATCCATATTTTTATGGAATTACTATATATATGAATCCGAATCTACTTTAGTCTCCCTTTGGAAAAAAACCTTACATTTTGAATCGTTCTCCGCTTCACCCGATCAAGCTAACTCTATTCAAAAGATCGAGCATATTGCAAAGCCATCCTATGTTGCGAAGCCACCATGGATGATTACTCCACCGGAAAACATCTTTTTTTTCGTGAAAAATCCTTCTATTCATTATGCAAGATATGAAAACAATTACATGGTAGCTTTGAAAGGTACTAAATATTTAGCCCAGAGATGGAAGCATTTTTTCTTAAGACTTTGGCAATATCATTTTCATTTTTGGTTTCAACCATACAGGATACGCATTCAAAAATCATCCAAAGATTGTTTTCCCTTTTTGGGTTATATCCTAGGTATTGGACCCAAAATCACCACAGTTCAAGTCGAAATGGTGGATGATTTACCCATTGCTACCAGTCTTCCTACCAGAGAATTGTGTGCTATAACTCCAATTTCCGGTCTAATCGGATTATTAGCCAAAGAAAAATTTTGCAATACTTTGGGACATCCAATTGGTAAATTAGCTTGGACTACTCTAAGAGATGATGACATTCTCAACCGATTCGATCAAATTTGGAAAAATATCGGCTATTATTATAGTGGATGTTCAAATAAGGAGGGGTTGTATCGAATACAATACATACTTCGATTTTCATGTGCGAAAACTTTAGCTTGTAGGCATAAAAGTACAATACGCGTTGTGTGGAAAAAACATGGTTCAAAACTGTTTCCAAGATCCTCTTTTTCGGAGAAACCAGAGTTAATATCCCCGTTTCTCCCCAAGGTTCATTATCATAAAAAAAAATTTTGGTATTTGGATATTATCCAAATAAATTCTTTAGCAAATTCGTTGCAAAAAAGAGATATACTCGAATCATCCAAAACTGATTCTACTAACGAGAGGCTCGTCGGGCAATTCAATTGCCGAGACTCAAGATAATCTTGTGAAAGAACTGAAGTGTGATGAGATAGGTACGTACATAGGAGCCACGTGCAATGAAAATTGCAAACGCAGAAACCCGGCCCCCAGAGGAGAGTAAGAGTAATTCACCCACTTTCATCCGACGAGTTATGGGTTCGAGCCCCGGCCCCGGTCAACCCGAACCCAATTGATCGGATTCAATTCATACTTTTTTCTTTCTCTCACACTTTAAATTTGAAATAGTATATGATGGGTATGTTTCCCTATTGATGAGATGAAGATGAGATGATATTTGTTATGTCGTCATTAATGCGAGTAAGTTATGTAACATAGGCTACTTATGTCACCCCCAATCATTTAATTACTTACTGTTTTACGTATTTAAGAATCTGGATCTCTGAAGAAGAAACGGGGGTTGACAACAAGGGGGTAACTCCGTATAATATAGAATAACAAGCATACAAAATATAATATCTGTGCTTGGGTAATAATTCTTATTCAACAAGCCAAATTTTACCATGACCGCAATTATAGAGAGACGCGAAAACGCGAGCCTATGGGGTCGCTTCTGCAATTGGATTACCAGCACTGAAAACCGCCTTTACATTGGATGGTTTGGTGTATTGATGATTCCTACCCTACTAACTGCAACTTCTGTATTCATCATTGCTTTTATCGCAGCTCCTCCAGTGGATATTGACGGTATCCGTGAGCCCGTTTCCGGTTCTCTCCTTTACGGAAACAATATCATCTCTGGTGCCATCATCCCAACTTCTGCAGCTATCGGTTTACACTTCTACCCTATCTGGGAAGCAGCTTCCGTTGATGAATGGCTATACAATGGTGGTCCCTACGAACTAATCGTTCTTCACTTCCTACTTGGTGTAGCTTGCTACATGGGTCGTGAATGGGAACTCAGCTTCCGTCTGGGTATGCGTCCCTGGATTGCTGTTGCATATTCAGCTCCCGTTGCAGCTGCTACCGCTGTTTTTTTAATTTACCCCATCGGTCAGGGAAGCTTCTCCGATGGTATGCCTCTGGGAATCTCTGGTACCTTCAACTTCATGATTGTGTTCCAAGCTGAACACAACATCCTTATGCATCCATTTCATATGTTGGGTGTAGCTGGTGTATTTGGTGGCTCTTTATTCAGTGCTATGCATGGTTCTCTAGTAACTTCAAGTTTGATCCGAGAAACCACGGAGAATGAATCTGCTAATGCAGGTTATAAGTTTGGTCAAGAGGAAGAAACCTATAACATCGTAGCTGCTCACGGTTACTTTGGCCGGTTGATCTTCCAATACGCTAGCTTTAACAACTCCCGTTCTCTACACTTCTTCTTGGCTGCTTGGCCTGTAGTAGGTATTTGGTTCACCGCGTTGGGCATCAGCACCATGGCTTTCAACCTAAATGGTTTCAACTTCAACCAATCTGTAGTTGACAGCCAAGGTCGTGTAATCAATACCTGGGCTGACATTATCAACCGTGCCAACCTTGGTATGGAAGTTATGCACGAACGTAACGCTCACAACTTCCCTCTAGATTTAGCTTCTGTTGAAGCTCCTTCCGCAAACGGTTAATTGATGTCTCTACAGATTCCTAGTTATTATCGATAAAAAGATAGTAACTCAGCCATAACTTTTCAACCTTAACATTGAAAGTTAGGATCAAACAGGGGGTTCCCGGAGAAAGATAATGACCCTGGTTAATTGAAAGGGAGACCGCGGGGGTCCCTGCTGCTTAAAGGGGCCGGGCCTCTAGAGTCCCTAGAAAGGGGAGGGGGGATTTTCGAGATCCCCCCTAACCACCTTCAGTGTTATTATCATATCCGAATGGAATGAATGAGTAGAAGGGGGCGGACGTAGCCAAGCGGATTAAGGCAGTGGATTGTGAATCCACCACGCGCGGGTTCAATCCCCGTCGTTCGCCTGCGTTTATGAAAAGAATTCCGGGAATTGGTTGAAAAAATAAGAGAAGACTTAGCCTATATTTAGAGAATTAGATAAGGTATAGAGAGTTTTAGTGGTGAAATGGCGGACACACGAGATTCGGAATCCCGTGAGAGCACGGGATCCGAGTCCACTTCAAGTAAGTGAGGTTTTGCTAAATGGCGAAACTTATCCTAGTTCCTTTTTAATAAATGAATTCTGAATCAAATTAATTTGGTTATTCGGGATTGGCGGGGCTCGAACCCGCAACTTCCGTCTTGACAGGGCGGTACTCTAACCGATTGAACTACAATCCCATTAAAAACAGTTTAGTTATTTAGTTATTATGTCGATCAAAAACTTATGTGTCAAATCTATTCTTTACAATTATTGTAATTGTTCTGTCTGGGTGGAATTATAATAGATACGTTTCTCTACGAATGGGACCCTATCGATAGACGAAAACGAAACGGGATCTTTGTTATTGAAGCAGTAATCCCATTATGGAGCAGAATAAATAGTAATCTTTTATTAATGCTGAATGTTCAGATCAACCAGAGAAAGAGACTTCATATAATAAATTGATTGAATAATGAATGGATTGATAAGTTGACATTGGGTCGAGCTGGATTTGAACCAGCGTAGGCATTGCCAGCGGATTTACAGTCCGTCCCCATTAACCACTCGAGCATCGACCCAGTCAGTTGGAAAGGGGAAGAAAGGCTTTTACCCATCTCTCTTATATCGGGATGGGAATAGAAACGGGTGCGGAAAGTTCTCGGGATATTCGTGATTCCGAAAACTTTTAGTACCCCCAGGGGAATTCGAATCCCCGTCACCTCCGTGAAAGGGAGATGTCCTGGGCCTCTAGACGATGGGGGCTTATCCTTATCCTTATCCTTATGTTACTCAATTCATTATTTACTGTCAATAGTATGGTTCATTTCATTCCAATAATATTTCCAATTATTAGTTTCATTTCCACCTGCGGGAGATGGATGGGCTAACATCTGAGGTTCACACATCCCACCCAGTGATATATATATATTATTTGAAGCCGAGTGTTGTTTGTTATCTCATCTCCACCTTTAACCCGATAATTAGGTACTTTGAACTCAGTTTTATGCTATATCAGAGGAAACTTATATTTATTGTATGAATCATATCTTATCTATTTGGATTCATTATTGAATATTACAAGATTTTAATCAACAATCAATAGTTTATTTATTAAGTCTTATTTCCTTGATCAGATTGGACGAAACAACTTGCTCATTCAAAAATTTCTGAAATTTTTGAATATAAATTGTATTTAGAACCTTCTATATTCGAGTATGAAGTAAGTTCGGAGCAGGGGTTAAATAAAAAAGGTAATTTTTTTTATTCAATATATATATAAATCAGGGCGAACTTACCTTTCTTATAGAAGATTAATTGTGGTTCATTCCATAATATTATATTATATTCTCCCTCTAGAGAATCAATACGCCTTTTACTCGCCCATCTCATTCTAGAACATAATGTTATGTTTGTCATTAAATAACAACTACTAGATCCTAGTTTTTTTCCATAGTTACTACTAGGTCAAATGGTAGAAACTCAATTTTACTATAATTTGTTTATGAAATAATATTTTGGACTTTTGGGTGGGAAGGGAAAGGAACATATGCTTTATTTTTCCTCCTCCGCAGGAGAATAAAGAAAGTAACCCCTTTTCGAACTAACTTTATCACCATCTTTATTTTCTACAACCTATTTCTCCTAATCGAAACACTTCGAGGTGACTAATTATTTCCAGGGTCGAAACGACTATTCCGTACGGAAATAATTAATTGAATTGCCCATACATAGCATCTCCCCGGAGAGGAGGTTATTGAAAATTAAATTGTTTTTTGAATTGTTTGCGCTTTTCTTCGATTATATATATATTCAACGAACTTTATTCCATATGAAGGAATGATAGATAAGAGTTCTTCATTGGAGAAAATGGAAGAACAAATTCTGTTCCAATTTCATCGGAAAAATCATTTTAGTTTAGATTATAAAATGGGTAAAAAGAAGTTCAATTCGAGCGAATTGATATGATGAGAACTGAATCCTTTAATATATCAAAAGAATTCAATTAAGAATCGCAATAGAATTGGAAAAATCTGAGAAGGATCCGCATTACGGAAAGGGGATAAATATGACCAATAAATGATTCTAATACTAATAATAAAGCAAATAACAATGAAAATAAAATTAGAGTCGATTTTATTGGTTCTAGATTTTGATGATCTACATGGATTGCATTAACTAAAGGACTTGCATAACCTATATGATTTTTATTATTAACTTCTATGCATATGGAAAGATTGGGCCAGAAATAAGCTATATATTATTATGAACTAGTTGACATTTTCCTGATTTTTCAATCAAACTATATTTGTTGTTGCAATAATACAATTCTTCCCCCTCAAAGAAGCCCTTTTAACTCAGTGGTAGAGTAACGCCATGGTAAGGCGTAAGTCATCGGTTCAAATCCGATAAAGGGCTTCCATATTTTCTCCATAGCCATAGAAGGTATTCTATTCCATTTTATATCATCCTGGATGAGAATCCACTCACGAACACTTAATGAATTGGAATAGTCAGATGAGAAAGAAAGTTTTATCAAAAAACATAATAATTTGAATAATTACAATTTAAAATTCATAATTAGAATTCTCTATATCGAGCAAAAAGAATATATAGTGGTCTTATAAGTTTCCATTTTTTAGCAATTCGGGAGTGGAGTATTATTGCTCCATCCAGTCCAACTCTCGTGGATAATTGCGTGGAAATATCTATTAGCTCATAACATGATGGATTACCTGTTTTGGTACGAACCGGGAGGAAAGAATTAATGGGGCATTAGTTAAGGTTAGTCAAGAGTTAGGAGCTTTCCATATCCATATATACGATCGATGTATGTCCGAAGAAAGGAATGAAATTAGAAAGGAATGAAATTAGAAAGGAATGGTGTAATTAGTATAGGCCGGGCGGCCCCCCGAGAATTAATCCCTTAGATCAGATCAACAGGGGAATTCTGAATAATATAATGAATGATCAATATTTGATCAAAAAAATCCCTTTATTTTATGAAGGTGAGCGGGGGAATTCGAATCCCGATCGATCCACTCCATGACTAATGATAAATCCTTAAACGTTTGGTATGGAAAGTGAGAAAGATCATCAATTTTATGAAAATAGTAAACTTGACTTATTATATTGTATATAAGTTGGCTACCCTAATATCAAAATTGACTCGAAATCGTAAATGTGAATTTTATATCAAAGATAAGTCTGGAATCAAAAAAATCAGGCTTTTCAAAATGAAAAAGAAGTTAATTTTTCATTCACATTAAAATGTTTAAATTTTTAGAATTGAATCCCGCCTCTTTTCCCTCTTTCCTTCTCCTACTACTTGCTCCCCATAAGTTGGAAAAGTTTCTTGGTTTATAAATACATATGTATAAATTTATACCCTATTTTTTACGGAAGAAGAATGTAAAATAGATGCATCCCGATGAAATAAGGATAAGAGACGTTACTTCTATTACTCAAACGGATCTAAGAAGGGGATTCAAAGAATTTCAATAATATTGGGTTAAAGGGACATCAAAAGGAAGGGGAATCAATCCTTGTGGGAGAAAATACTAGGGAGAAAAGAAAAGCTTACCTACCCTCTAAAAGGTCTTTGCTAAGTTCGTTTCGAGACCAGACAAAGATTCATTCTATATATATTGAATGCTTTGAACCAACAAATGGACTATGATGATGCATTTACAAAATTGATCAGAGAATTCTTTGGAGGGGGCAAAGAAAGAAAAAGGATCGTCCGTGGATGATCGAATATGATATCTTTCTTTCAATGATTTGATAGTGATAAGGTGCCCAAAAATGGTTGAAATAGTTGAATGGGAGAATCGCTATGACTATAGCCATTGGAAAGTTTTCCAAAGAGCAAAAAGGTTTGTTTGATAACATGGACGACTGGCTAAGGAGAGATCGTTTTGTATTCGTGGGTTGGTCTGGTCTATTGCTTTTTCCCTGTGCCTATTTTTCTCTGGGTGGATGGTTTACAGGTACAACCTTTGTAACCTCATGGTATACTCACGGATTGGCTAGTTCTTATTTGGAAGGTTGTAACTTTCTGACTGCCGCAGTCTCTACTCCTGCTGATAGTTTAGCACACTCTTTGCTGCTATTATGGGGTCCTGAAGCACAGGGAGACTTTACTCGTTGGTGCCAATTGGGTGGTTTATGGACCTTCGTTGCTCTACACGGTGCCTTTGCTTTAATAGGTTTCATGTTGCGCCAATTTGAACTTGCTCGATCTGTACAATTGCGTCCCTACAACGCAATTGCATTCTCTGGTCCGATTGCTGTTTTTGTTTCTGTATTCCTGATCTATCCATTGGGCCAGTCTGGTTGGTTCTTCGCACCCAGCTTCGGTGTAGCAGCTATCTTCCGATTTATCCTTTTTTTCCAGGGTTTCCACAATTGGACTTTAAACCCATTTCATATGATGGGAGTCGCTGGAGTATTGGGTGCTGCTCTTCTATGTGCTATTCACGGTGCTACTGTGGAAAATACTCTATTCGAGGATGGTGATGGTGCAAATACATTCCGTGCTTTTAACCCAACTCAATCTGAAGAGACTTATTCCATGGTTACCGCTAATCGTTTCTGGTCCCAAATTTTCGGTGTTGCTTTCTCCAACAAACGTTGGTTACATTTCTTCATGTTATTCGTACCCGTAACTGGTTTATGGATGAGTGCTATCGGAGTAGTTGGTCTAGCCTTGAATCTGCGGGCATATGACTTTGTCTCTCAGGAGATCCGTGCAGCAGAAGATCCTGAGTTTGAAACTTTCTACACCAAAAATATTCTTTTGAACGAGGGTATTCGTGCTTGGATGGCGGCCCAGGATCAGCCTCATGAAAACCTTGTATTCCCCGAGGAGGTTCTACCCCGTGGAAACGCTCTTTAATGGAACCTTGGCTTTAGGTGGTCGTGATCAAGAAACCACTGGCTTTGCTTGGTGGGCCGGTAATGCCCGACTTATAAACTTATCTGGTAAATTACTTGGTGCCCACGTGGCTCATGCCGGATTGATTGTGTTCTGGGCTGGAGCGATGAACTTATTTGAAGTAGCTCATTTCGTACCGGAAAAGCCTATGTATGAACAAGGTTTAATTCTACTTCCCCATCTGGCTACTTTGGGATGGGGAGTAGGTCCTGGCGGAGAAGTTGTAGATACCTTCCCATACTTCGTATCCGGAGTACTTCACTTAATCTCTTCCGCAGTTTTAGGTTTTGGGGGTGTTTATCACGCACTTATCGGACCCGAAACTTTAGAAGAATCCTTTCCATTTTTCGGTTATGTATGGAAAGATAAGAACAAAATGACCACTATTTTAGGTATTCACCTAATCTTGCTAGGTGTTGGTGCTCTCCTTCTAGCGTTCAAAGCCTTGTATTTTGGGGGCGTATATGATACTTGGGCTCCCGGTGGTGGAGATGTAAGGAAAATAACAAATCTTACCCTTAGTCCAAGTGTTATATTCGGTTATTTACTCAAATCACCTTTCGGTGGAGAAGGTTGGATTGTTAGTGTAGACAATTTGGAAGATATAATTGGGGGACATGTTTGGTTAGGTTCCATTTGTATTTTCGGTGGAATCTGGCACATTCTAACCAAACCTTTTGCATGGGCTCGTCGTGCTTTCGTATGGTCTGGAGAAGCTTACTTATCTTATAGTTTAGGGGCTCTTTCCGTCTTTGGTTTCATCGCTTGTTGCTTCGTTTGGTTTAACAATACAGCTTATCCTAGCGAATTTTATGGTCCTACTGGTCCAGAGGCCTCTCAAGCTCAAGCTTTTACCTTTCTGGTTAGAGACCAACGCCTTGGAGCTAACGTAGGTTCTGCTCAAGGACCCACTGGTTTAGGTAAATACCTTATGCGTTCCCCCACTGGAGAGATTATTTTTGGGGGAGAAACGATGCGTTTCTGGGATCTTCGTGCTCCATGGTTGGAACCCCTAAGGGGTCCTAATGGTTTGGATTTAAATAAGTTGGAAAAAGACATACAGCCTTGGCAGGAACGACGCTCGGCGGAATATATGACTCATGCCCCTTTAGGTTCTTTGAATTCCGTAGGTGGAGTAGCTACTGAGATTAATGCAGTGAACTATGTTTCTCCTCGGAGTTGGTTAGCTACCTCCCATTTTGTTCTAGGATTCTTTTTCTTTGTAGGTCATTTATGGCATGCAGGAAGAGCTCGTGCAGCTGCAGCCGGATTTGAGAAAGGAATTGACCGTGATTCCGAACCTGTCCTTTCTATGACACCCCTTAACTAGAGGAGTGAATAGCAATGAGTAAGCTGGAATTCCAGCTCAGCTAAGAAAAAGCTTCCCCGAATACGAGTGATAAATACCGTCTTTGCAGGTTCCTGCTAAAAGCTCGGCTATTCATAGCCGAGCTTTAAAATCAATTGATATTGATAACTAGATTCGTGAATGCGATGATCCTTCGACGGAAGGAGAGAGAGGGATTCGAACCCTCGATAGCGCTGAAACTATACCGGTTTTCAAGACCGGAGCCATAAACCACTCGGCCATCTCTCCTAAAATCCATTCTATGTAACTTCTTTCGGTAGCATCTATAATATCGGTACCATAATTATTAGTAAATATTTATATTGTGTGAATAATATATAATATCTCTCTTTTGAAAGAGATGCAAAAAAGCATCATCTGGAGATGGGAGAAGTTAATAAGGCTCAATTATAAATATAGTCGAATTAAATTGTTTATATGATACATTTGGCTTGGTTTTCAAGATCTATGCCAGATAGGGATCAGATGGTATAATCCGTTTCATTCGTTAAGAACCTGGAAAACCACAACCATGACTATTGCCTTTCAGTTGGCTGTGTTTGCATTAATCGCGATTTCATTTCTCCCAGTAATTGGTGTGCCTGTTGTGCCTGCCTCTCCTAACGGTTGGTCAAGTAACAAAAATGTCGTATTTTCGGGTGCTTCGCCACGGATCGGATCAGTCTTTTTAGTAGGTATCCTTAACTCCTCCATATCCTAAGTTTTTGGCTAAGTTGCAGCATCCCCCCCCCTTGGTTGAATTAAAACACTGAGGCACAAAATCTAAAGTGTTTCCCAGGGGAGGGTTGGGTTCCATTACCGATTCGTTCCGTCTTTCAATATAAAGAATAAGTAATTTAAATTTGCATTATTAATCAATAATTGACTATATACAAGTAAATCTACTAATATAGTGGAGAATGAGATAAAAGCAGTTGCGGGTATGGTTTAATGGTAAAATTCCTCCTTGCCAAGGAGAATATGCGGGTTCGATTCCCGCTACCCGCCCATTCCCCCCAAAGGATATAAGTGGAATATAGAATTAATATAATCTTAGATTCGTTTTTTTTTAATTCTTGAATAAAATAAAGGTATAGAGATTCATACATAAACTGGAAAAGGCTAAAAACTTTGGTTTTGGCGGAGACGGGATTTGAACCCGTGACCTCAAGGTTATGAGCCTTGCGAGCTACCAGGCTGCTCTACCCCGCGCAATTTATATATATATTATATATATTATTATTATTATTATTAATTAATATATAAACATGATTCACTGGACAAATAATATTCGAACATCAAGAATTTCCCTTTTAGGGATTATTCTCAATTGCATTCATATCCAATCTTTCCGAATTTTTTCTTCTTTACCAACTAGATTTTGTTACTCCGGGCAACAAACATGCATGAGCCATCTCACGAAGCACGTGCCTAGATAAACCAAAGTCTCGATAATTAGCTCTAGGTCTTCCAGTTAGGAAACAACGACGATGAAGACGTGTAGGTGCACTATTACGTGGTAAGGATTGTAATTCTCTATGAATTTCCCATTTTTCATCTAATGAGAAAACCTTACTCATCCTCTCTTTTAAAGATTGACGAATAGAATGGTATTTTTGTTCCAACTTTTGCCTCTTTTCCTCCCTCTGGATAAGACTCTTTCTTGCCATAGTGGTTCAATTAATAATAAATAACATTTTTATGTCAAATTTTGGAATGAAAGAGGATTCATCTCTTTCTCTACTTCTTCTTTCACTCCTAACTATTTCATTCAGTGGAATGGAATTAGGCCTACCATTAGTCTAAGTCTAGTCAGTCCCGATCCAAGGGTAGGCTTAATTCAATAATTCTGATCTTACTAGAGATGATGACTAGCCAAATTTGCCTGATGTAGAAGCAATTAGGAAAGCCGCATAAGTAAATATATAACCCACAGAAAAATGAGCTAATCCAACTAATCTTGCTTGAACAATAGAAAGAGCCACTGGCTTATCCCTCCAGCGCACCAAATTAGCTAGAGGTGTACGTTCATGAGCCCATGCTAGAGTCTCAATAAGTTCCTGCCAGTATCCACGCCAAGAGATAAGAAACATGAATCCAGTAGCCCAAACGAGATGCCCAAATAGGAACATCCATGCCCAAACGGATAAACTGTTCATACCAAATGGATTGTATCCATTAATAAGTTGCGAGGAATTTAACCACAAGTAATCTCTTAACCATCCCATTAAATAAGTAGAAGATTCGTTGAATTGAGCTACATTTCCCTGCCATAAGGTAATATGCTTCCAATGCCAATAGAATGTAACCCATCCAATAGTATTTAACATCCAAAAGACTGCCAAATAAAAAGCATCCCAAGCTGAAATATCACAAGTCCCACCTCGTCCCGGACCATCGCATGGAAAACTATAACCAAATTCTTTTTTGTCTGGCATTAGCTTGGAGCCACGTGCATCTAAAGCACCTTTTACTAGGATCAACGTGGTTGTGTGTAAACCCAAAGCAATGGCATGATGAACCAAAAAATCTCCGGGACCTATGGTTAGAAATAGCGAGTTACTATTATTATTAATAGCATCCAACCAACCGGGTAACCAGATGCTTTGACCAGCATTAAACGCTGGACTATTTGCCGAGGATAGGAGTACATCAAAACCATATAAAGCTTTGCCATGAGTGGATTGGATCCATTGAGCGAATACGGGTTCAATCAAGATTTGTTTCTCCGGAGTACCAAAAGCAAGCATAACATCGTTATGGACATAGAGTCCCAAGGTATGAAAACCCAGGAATAAACTAGCCCAACTTAGATGAGATATGATAGCTTCTTTATGTTCCAACATTCTCGCCAATACATTACCCTTATTCTGTTCCGGATTGTAATCCCTAATAAAGAATATGGCTCCATGAGCAAACGCACCCGTCATAATAAACCCAGCAATGTACTGATGATGAGTATATAATGCAGCTTGAGTAGTGAAGTCTTGTGCTATGAATGCATAAGCAGGTAAGGAATACATATGTTGAGCCACTAAAGAAGTAATAACTCCCAGAGAAGCTAAAGCAAGACCTAATTGAAAGTGGAGAGAATTATTGATTGTGTCGTAAAGGCCCTTATGTCCACGTCCCAATCGGCCTCTCGGAGGAGTATGTACTTCTAGAATCTCCTTTATACTATGTCCAACTCCAAAGTTAGTTCTGTACATATGACCGGCTACGAGGAAAACAAAGGCAATAGCTAAATGATGATGAGCAATATCAGTCAACCATAAACTTTGAGTTTGCGGATGAAATCCTCCAAGGAAGGTTAGAATAGCAGTACCTGCTCCTTGGGAAGTACCAAATAAATGACTACCAGAATCAGCATTTTGAGCATAAACGCTCCACTGCCCCACGAAGAGAGGCCCTAAACCTTGAGGGTGTGGTAATGCGGTCAGTAAATTATCCCATCTTACGTGCTCACCTCTTGATTCGGGAATGGCAACATGAACTAGATGCCCCGTCCAAGCCAAAGAACTTACTCCAAAGAGTCCTGACAAATGATGATTGAGACGAGATTCAGCATTTTTGAACCACGAGACACTTGGTTTCCATTTAGGTTGTAAATGCAACCAACCCGCTATCAAAGAAAGAGCAGAGAGAATTAGCAAAAAGGGAGCTCCAGTATAAAGATCCTGATTAGTACGCAAGCCAATCGTGTACCACCATTGATAAACGCCGGAATAAGCAATATTGACTGAGCCTGGAGCCCCTCCTCGAGTAAACGCTTCTACAGCTGGTTGACCGAAATGAGGGTCCCATATTGTATGAGCAATAGGTCTTGTATGTAAAGGATCTTGTACCCATGCTTCGAAATTACCTTGCCAAGCTACATGGAATAAATTACCGGAGGTCCACAAGAAGATTATTGCTAACTGACCAAAGTGAGAAGCAAAAATTTTTTGGTAAAGACGCTCTTCAGTAATATCATCATGGCTCTCGAAGTCATGTGCGGTAGCAATACCGAACCAAATACGACGAGTAGTTGGGTCTTGGGATAGGCCCCGGCTGAATTTCGGAAATCTTGATGCCGTCATGCTTTTCGGATCCTCCTAGCCATTATCCTACTGCAATGATTCTTGCTAGGAAGAATGCCCATGTCGTGGCAATTCCACCCAGGAGGTAATGAGCTACCCCCACAGCACGGCCTTGTACAATGCTTAAGGCTCTAGGCTGGATAGCAGGAGCAACTTTTAATTTGTTGTGAGCCCAAACGATAGATTCGATGAGTTCTTGCCAGTATCCACGACCACTAAATAAGAACATTAGACTGAAAGCCCAGACAAAGTGAGCACCCAAGAATAGAAGACCATATGCAGATGACGAGGAACCATAGGATTGGATTACTTGAGAGGCCTGTGCCCATAAAAAGTCGCGAAGCCATCCATTAATGGTAATTGAACTTTGTGCAAAGTTTCCTCCTGTAATATGAGTCACTATCCCTTGGTCACTTATACTACCCCAAACATCAGATTGCATTTTCCAGCTAAAGTGAAATATTACCACTGAGATTGAGTTATACATCCAAAATAAACCTAGGAAAACATGATCCCAAGCAGATACTTGACACGTTCCTCCCCTTCCGGGTCCATCGCAGGGAAAACGAAAACCAAGATTAGCTTTATCGGGTATTAAACGAGAACTGCGAGCAAATAAAACACCTTTAAGTAGGATCAATACAGTTACATGGATAGTAAATGCATGAATGTGATGTACCAAAAAGTCTGCGGTTCCTAACGGAATTGGTAACAAAGCCACCTTGCCACCCACTGCTACTAAGTCACCACCTCCCCAGGTTAAGCTGGTGCTTGCTGCTGAATTGGGAGCCGTTAAACTAGGTGCTAGAGCATGGGTATTTTGTACCCATTGGGCAAATACAGGTTGTAATTGTATAGCAGTATCTGAGAACATGTCTTGGGGACGTCCTAAAGCACTCATGGTGTCATTATGGATATATAAGCCGAAGCTGTGGAACCCTAGGAAGATACATGCCCAGTTGAGATGTGATACTATTGCATCGCGGTGTCTAAGAACACGATCTAATAAATTGTTGTATTGAGTGGTTGGATCGTAGTCCCTTACCGTGAAGATGGCTGCATGTGCAGCAGCTCCAACTATGAGAAATCCACCAATCCACATGTGATGTGTGAACAAAGAAAGTTGAGTACCATAGTCAGTAGCCAGGTATGGATAAGGAGGCATGGAATACATGTGATGAGCTACCACAATTGTTAAAGAACCTAGCATAGCTAGGTTGAGAGCCAATTGAGCATGCCATGAGGTGGTTAGAATATCATAAAGGCCCTTATGCCCTTCACCTGTAAATGGACCTTTATGAGCTTCTAGAATCTGCTCCAGGCTATGACCAATGGCCCAATTAGTTCTATACATATGACCGGCTATAAGAAAAACAACTGCAATAGCTAAATGATGATGGGCAGTATCGGTCAGCCACAACCCCCCCGTTATTGGATTTAGTCCTCCACGAAAAGTTAAAAAATCCGAATATTCTGACCAATTTAGGGTAAAGAATGGGGTTAGCCCTTTAGCGAAACTTGGATAAAGTTGAGCTAAAAGATCACGATTTAGAATGAATTCATGAGGAAGAGGGATTTCTTTAGCATCTACTCCAGCGTCTAAAAGTTGGTTAATAGGTAGAGAGACGTGTACTTGGTGTCCTGCCCAGGATAGAGAACCTAATCCTAAGAGTCCTGCCAGATGATGATTCAACATAGATTCTACATCTTGGAACCAGGTCAATTTGGGAGCAGCTTTGTGGTAGTGAAACCAACCAGCAAAGAGCATTAACGCTGCGAGAACCAATCCACCTATTGCAGTAGAGTACAGTTGTAATTCACTAGTTATTCCAGAGGCTCGCCAAATTTGGAAAAAGCCAGAGGTTATTTGTATTCCCCGAAAACCTCCACCTACATCTCCATTTAGAATCTCCTGACCCACTATTGGCCAAACAACCTGAGCACTAGGTTTAATGTGAGTAGGATCACTAAGCCACGCTTCATAATTGGAGAAACGAGCCCCATGGAAGTACATACCGCTTAGCCAAACGAGAATGATGGCTAATTGCCCAAAGTGAGCACTAAAGACTTTGCGAGAAATATCTTCCAAATCATTGGTATGACTGTCAAAATCATGAGCATCGGCATGTAGGTTCCAAATCCAAGTGGTAGTATTAGGGCCCTTAGCCAGAGTCTTTAAGAAATGCCCAGGTTTAGCCCATTTCTCAAAAGAGGTTTTTATAGGATCCCTTTCTACCGTAATTTTGACTTCTGGTTCCGGTGAACGGATAGTCATCGAAGTTCTCCTCTTTCCGGATAGGACACGGGGGAAACCCGCCAAGAGTAATTGGTGAACTTCTGAAAGCTATAGATTCTCCAAACTTTTTTCTTTACCGGTTTATAACTGGGACGACTATGATACAGAAGCTACCTAGGGCAGGTATTCAATTTTATTATGACACACCTCGAAGGTGCTTAATGGACCACTATTTGATTGAGTTCTTCCTTAGCTCACAATTGTATTATTACAATAACTATATCATTATATAAGATCAGTTTTGATAAGTCTTTACCCAGCCTACATTGTATATGCATATACAATGTATACAGCCTAGCTTGTATCTCGTAAAGCAAACAATAAATATGAATATATCGTAATATGATACGGAAAAGACGTAAATATATTATGTATACATAATGTATTATCCGATAATGATTGGTTATACTTAGTTATTCCACAATAATGACCAGATATGGTTGGTTATCCATAAATGAAATGGTTGAAAACGTTTCTATCTTTTGTTAGATTTCTTCTCATTCCTCCGAATAGGAACCTATTAAGCATACATAGATAATCTTACTTTTTCTATGAATGCTTAATTTATTCCTACAACGAAAGGGTTGTAAAGGAAGAGGCTATAAGGGGAGGGGATAATAAAAAAAAAAAGAATCTAATTCGACTACTAGATGGGATACAATTATAACCGTTCCTTCAAATCCCATATAATATAAAAAGCCGAGAATATGGAAGGATCAATTATAAATGTATGTTATGAATCTTTAAGACGTCCTGCAATTTTCAACCAATTCTGTGCTTCAATGTAATTGCTTGGAGCAAGTGATATAGCTTGTTCCCAGTAATCAGCAGCTTTGTCGAACCAAGCTTCAGAAGTCTCAAAATCCCCTTGCTGAATGGCTTGCTCTCCTCGGTCGGGATAGGTCAGTCAACTCCAAAAAGGTTCCCTCCCTTAGAACCGTACTTGAGGGTTTCCTACCTCATACGGCTCCATCAAATATTATTCAGTTTCCCTTTTACGTACATACATAAATGATGAAATAAATCAAAGAAAATTTATTTGCAAACTATGCTATGGATTTATGTACTCAAAAAAGAAGCCGGAATAGTTGGTGAAGTATGTTTGGGATTGAACCCCGAACAGGGGAACCAAATCTTATCCCTTCTCCTACCAAGAACGGGAATTGAATCCAAAAAACATCTCTCTCTTTTTTTTTTTAGAGATGTAATTTTTTTTTTCGAATGGTAACTATCTTACTCCAAGAGATTCTTTTTTTTAAAAAATACTCGATCGAAAATTTTAATTTATTGAAAAGTGTTTTTTTTTTTTTTTTTCCTTAGGATTCGATGCTACACCGCTGCTCGCTCATTAAATCGGCTCTATTACACAAGTTGATTTTATACTATACTTTTTTGTAAGTAAGCGGATTCTGTCGTATCAGCCCAAGCTTCCGATAATCGATCTTTGCGACGCTTTCTTTATCAATTGAATCATCTTATCCGTAGAGCATATAGTATAGGCTTCATTCATTTCCCCATGTCCGGGCTTCCATGAGGATTTCCTTTCTACAGCTAATAAAAACTATTACTTAATAATAGTGAATATGTAGAAACCACCCTTTGTTCATTCCCGGTAGTTCTCAACCAGCAAATTCTGTAGTATAGATAGTCGCACGTAATGACAGATCACAGCCATATTATTGAAAGCTTGTGGCAAGGATGGATTTCGTTCTAATGCTTGGAAATAATATTCTAAAGCCCTCGTATGTTCTCCATTACTTGTGTGAATAAGCCCTATATTATACGGTATGTAACTTCGATCATAAGGATCAATTTCTAGGCGCATGGCTTCGTAATAATTTTGTAAGGCTTCCGCATATTCTCCTTCAGATTGAGCTGACATTCGTTACGGTTGCTCGAGGAAACTGAGCCCCGTTTCAAAACCGTACGTGAGATTTTCACCTCGTACGGCTTCTCCTGTATGGTGTACAAGAAGGGGAATGCTCTATAGAATCAAAAAGATTCTTACCCAACATCATAAACTGGCAGGGGCTAGTGTCTCCATAATTTATCTCTAGCCATCCTTCTTGCAAGGATTAATTTCTGTTGTTAGAAATATAAACTTTAACAATTTCTTCGTTCTCAACGCTTCGTATTTTCCAGGGGTTCGCTACTTCGGCAACCTTCGATGGTTATATGGGTATCCAGAATACAAACGAGATGGAAGTTCGTTGTCCCAACCACAAATTCTTTATCAGCTTCGGAAAGCGGATAATTTGTATGAACTATAACGAAGCCTTTGTGTTGCCGATTCCTACACGTAGTGCTTCTCCCCTATGCATGTCCATGGAATAAAAACTTACTTTCTTTTTCAAAGTCTATTTTTTTTTTTTTTTTTTTCATGGGTTCAACCCCTTGCTCAATACCATAATTCATAGGAAATTGAAGTATCTAGGGCTGCATCAACCGAGGATACACGGTGGAAGGAATTGTCTCATTATATTCCTGAAACTCACCTTCACTAAGCGTAAGTTTCATATGTTCCCGGAATCAAGAATCGAATCACACCATCTCTGTAATAAGTAGATGCTTCTTTTTCCCTTCGGGTAGTTGGAATTACCCGCAACAGAATATCTGCTACAATTGTAGAAGTCTTATCAATAAAATTATCGTTTCTCTGGGATCTAGGCATAGTCAGTTATAATTCCGTTAATCTTTCACCATTTTTTTTTTTGAGGATAGATCCATAAATGAGCTTTCATTATATTATGAAAAATCATTAACATCTTTTTATTTTACTCGAGATTGGGAGTGAGTGTGTAAAGGCATCTCAATCCAATCCCCTTACGAAAGATTCTCGAATCATTATTCAATAACCAGAAAAAGATTCTTTTCCGGAGAAAGCAAAGAATTATAAAATTCAATTTTAATTTCATTAGTTCATAAGCAATTCTGACTGAAAGGTAGAATCATCAATATAAATAACCTTTTTTTGTACAACTCTATCACAAATTTATTGTTTTCAGTATTTGTGATGATCCTCGAATAATCATGTTCCTTCTTTTTCCTAGACGGGCTGGGGAACTAGGAAGGAATAAAAAGAATAATATATATGTGTCATTATTAATAATGACACATACATATACATATAATATCAAATAGAATCTGCTTTTGTTTTTTAGAGATTTAAGTTCCGAAGAGGTTAAATTTTTGAAATGTATCATTGATATTTAGGAGGGGTTATTCGTCTTTTCAGATGTTTCTTGAAATTTAAAATTCTTTCGTTTTTATCTTGTTCCGGGGAATCGGGACAAATATAGAATAGAACTGATTCTACCCCAATAATAACAATTACTAAAAGGATCTTGTTATCTTATAAAGATATGGATTAAACTGGAGAAGTACCATAGGAAAAGGAAAGATGGCCGAGTGGTTTAAGGTGTAGCATTGGAAATGCTATGTAGGCTTTTGCTTACCGAGGGTTCGAATCCCTCTCTTTCCGTATTCACACCTCGATTCTTTGAGATACATTATTTATTAATAATACAAAAATCTTTTTGAATTGTGTTTTATATCATTATTTGGATAGAATAACTATGCAGGAATATCTCTAATTCGATCCATAATATATAGCAGATAATGGAACTTTGATTAGTAATTGATTCGTGGTAGAACAAACAAAACATATGGTATGGGAGCAATAAAAAGAGATCCGAATCCCCATAAAGCAATTTTTTTTATCTGAAGAATTACCATTGGAAACCCGAATATTCTCTATAAAAACCTATAAAAACATCAAGCATTTTTTTTTCTTTTTTTAAGCTTGACGAGAATGATATTCCACAACTAGCAATTCCTTAATTTTTGAATCAATCCATTCACGATCTATTATCTGATTAACTAATCCTATATTTTGTGATGAATGGAAAGTCGAATGATTCGGTTTTTTATATTTACGAGAGGAATCTCTATTTCTTGTAATCATAGCTTGAGATTTTGGCCGATTCCTCATAGTAATAATATCTTTGGGTTTGCAACGATAACTTGGTATGTTTATTGTACAATAATTGACCAGAATATGTTTATGGTTAACCATTTGTCTTGCTCCGGGAATGGTAGGAGCCATACCCAATCCAAGAATGATATTATCTGAACGCATTTCGAGTGATTGTAATGATACTTGGCCTGTTGAGCCCTTGGCTCCCCTAGCAATACGAACATATTCAAGTAATTGTCGCTCGGTTAATCCGTAATGAAAACGCAACTTCTGTTTCTCCTCCAAACGAACACGATATTTAGAGGCTTTTTTACTAGAAGTAGATCTGTTAATAAAATCAGGCTTTTTTTTGTGCGTTTTCTGAGTTGGCCCTGGTAACCTCCCCAGACGGCGTATTATTTTTACGCGGGGTCCTCGGTAACGGGACGTAGGAACTCCTTGTTTTGCAAGAAACATTGATGAAAGGGTGATAGCATACATAAACTATCCGGTGATGAAACAAATGTTTAATCTGAAGAAATCTTTCTTTTTTTTTTCCCGGAAAGAATCAAATCTTTTCATTAGAGATTATTCCAATTTGTTTCTCCTCGATTCCCTAATTATTCTTTTCATATCCAATTATCGATCTCTCTCATATCTAGAGAATATCTTAACAGAGATTCAATAAACAAACAAATGGAAAGAAATGAATAATCATCCCCATTCTTTTATTTTTCCGAATAATTAGAATAATGAGAGAGACGGGGAGAAATGACAAAGGAGGAGCCAGCTATCGGAGTCAATCAAACCGATGACCATTATATTACAAGTGCGGTACTCTAACCTCTGAGCTAAGCAGGCTTTATTAAAAAGAAAAGAATTACGCTATGTTTTTATAAAGAAAGGAACAAACACTTTTAAATAATATCCATAATAAAAAGCTATTTAACCTCCATAATTCAACGAATGATATAGGTTGTATTCAAATTCAATAATACAGATTGTATTTCAAATTCAATAACACAGATTGTATTTAAGCATAACTGAATATAAAGAATTGTGACAATGATAAAATCTGAATTGATATGGATAAAAAAAATCTTTATTTTTTCGATTCAGGTAGGAACGAACATTGCATGAAAACTGGAAAAAGGCTATAATTATTTCTGGTCATGGTAAATAATATTAAACATAGAAAGATATGTTTTTCTTTATAGTTCAATAAATAGGTTTTGGTGAAACTACAGAAATAAAACATGGAATAGAATAGAATATGCTTCATTCTTATTCTTTCGGAACGGAGGAGGGTATGGCGGAATTGGTAGACGCTGCGGACTTGATTGGATTGAGCCTTAGTATAGGAACTTACTAAGTGATAGCTTTCAGATTCAGGGAAACCTCGGTGGAAACAATAGGCAATCCTGAGCCAAATTCCGTTGTTTCGTTTCATGAACGAACGGGATAGGTGCAGAGACTCGATGGAAGCTATCCCAACGAGTGATCCTCAATACCGTATCTATGAAATAAATCATATAGATATGAATTATATGATATAATGTTTCATCTATTCCTGAAGAGGAAGAAGTGAAAGATACTATCATAGATCATACTCAGATCATGTTATTGTTTGATCAATAATAAGATGCTTAAGTTGATTTAAAATTCGAGGGTCATTCATCATTCAATATATTTATTTTTCTAAAAGATATCTATTATCTAATATCTAACGGATCAATCTTATAGTGGATGATTAGACGAGGTTAAAGATAGAGTCCGATTTTACATGCTAATCTCAGCAACAATGTGAATTGTAGTAAGGAGAAAATCCGTTGGCTTTATAGGCCGTGAGGGTTCAAGTCCCTCTATCCTCAGAGAAAGTTTGATTTATTCCAAATTAAATATCCAATTCAATATTGGGATTTAATACTTTCGGTGGAAAAAATTCCCATAGCTATAGTAGGGAATAGCCAACAAAGAAAGTTGAACAGTATCATATTTTTCATTTCATAATGGGATTCGGAATGGGATAAGGAGGCGACCGAGAACCAACCGGCGAACCCTTTTTATTTGAAAAACAAGTTTAAAAAGATTGCGATTAAAGTCTATTTTGTGTAATAAAAGATTGCAATTAAAGTACATTTTATGTAATAATAATAATATGATGGAGAGTAGATGAAGAGTAACTTATACCGAACCATTAAAGATTTGTTTATCAGTTACTTTTTCCATCTATACTATAATTCCCCACCCTCTATAATAGATAAGATTTTTTTGGGGGGTTTGAGCATAAAAATCCCCAACCGATTAAGGTTGGGATTTAAGATTCATTCACTTGGTTACAAATGAGCTTTCGGACGGAAGGGTGGGGAAGGGCGGAGCCGGGATAGCTCAGTCGGTAGAGCAGAGGACTGAAAATCCTCGTGTCACCAGTTCAAATCTGGTTCCTGGCATACTATAAATAGTGATAATTTCACTACCGTGAAGGTATGATCATTTTTTTTTTAATGGGGAAGGGATCCATCGGTACGTATGTTTCGTTCCTTCCTAGTCCCAGTGTGTGTCTCTATCCCATCTCAACGCCTTTTCTTGGGGATCAATTGGAAAAATAAGGTTTTTATTGAATAAATGGAATCTTTTTTCGGAATGAATATATGTCAAATATTATTTTTTGCATAGAATGCGTGATCTTTGATCATGCATAAATGAATCAAGATCCTCTTTATATAAGAAGGGAGGTCTTTGTTGTTGCAAGTGGATGGGACCATGCCGTGCTACTAGCAAGAACCTCCTGATCTTCAAATAATCCTATTTAAGAAACAATAAGATATTATTAATCGGAAGAATAGTCATTGCAAAAATCTTTATTATTTCTATCTAAAAAGAATCCTGTGGCTCGTAAAAATCAGGCACAATATGATCCTTGCGTAAAGGCCAACCAATCCGGGTATCAGGCATCAATATACGTTCAAGACGTGGATGACTTTCATGAATAATTCCCAGCATATCATACGATTCCCGTTCCTGGAAATCGGCACTTTTCCGGATCCAGAAGACAGAGGGAATTCTAGGGTCTTCTCTCGAAATAGAAACTTTTGTACATAATTCTTCGGGTTGATCTGCATCATCTTGTACTCTCGTTGGGTGATATACACTAGCCAATAGCCCCCCTGGAGCCACATCATAAGCGCACTGAGAACGAGGATAATTGGAACCATAAACGTATGGAGCGACAGCTACAGAAGGCCAATCCTCGGATTTAATTTGTGAAGTCTCTATGCCTTGGTAATCGAAACCCAAGGATCTATGAGCTAACCTATGTTTGGTTAGCCAAGCTGATAATCGGCCCTGCATTTCATTATCTGTAGAAGTATTTGTAGAAAAATCCAACGTATTAATTAAAGTAAAAATTTTGATGGCTCGTTCTTTCGTATCAGATCCCTCTCTTATTCATTAATCCTTGGAAAGATACTTAACTCTTGTATTCCAGTTGTTTCGGGAGGTATTTCTGAAAAAGGGTCCAATTGAGTTTCGGGAAACTGACGAAGTAACCGTTGATTATATTCCCCAGTACGAATATTGGATATAAATTCAAACTGATGATCTGAAGTAAAGAATCTATTTCCTTGTTCAAGCTTAGTTTCATATTCATGCGTTTCCCGAGCTACCCTTTTACGAAGTTTCACTATAGCATCTATAATAGCCTCTGGTTTTGGTGGGCAACCCGGTAAATAAACATCTACGGGAATTAATTTATCTACTCCGCGAACAGTGCTGTAAGAATCTGTACTGGACATACCTCCCGTAATGGTACATGCTCCCATAGCAATTACATATTTGGGCTCGGGCATTTGTTCATACAACCTTACTAAAGAAGGAGCCATTTTCATGGTCACGGTGCCAGCCGTTATTATGAGGTCAGCTTGTCTGGGACTGGATCTTGGCACCAGACCATAGCGATCGGAATCAAATCGTGAACCAATTAACGGGGCGGATTCGATAAAACAACAACTGGTACCATAGGGAAGTGGCCATAAACTGGAAAGCCTAGCCCGATTCGGAAGATCATTAAAAGTAGTTAAGACAATCGAATTTGGAGTTGTCCGATCAAGTAAAGATGAATCTATTGAATTTATCACTGGCTTTATAAAATTATCAATCTTATTTTCACAGCTAAAATATTTGTAGTTTAAGACCATTCCGATGCTCCTCTCCGCCGTGCATAAACCGAACCAACGATTGAAATAATAACAGGAATTAAAGCTTCGATGAAAGCAGGTATACCCAATTCGCGAAAACTCATAGCCCATGGATAAGGGAAAACTGTTTCAACATCGGGAGTAACAGGAACTGGAGCAAACATATAATAACGAATCTGGAATTGGATCCGAGCATCTCCCATAGGTTCTATACCTGATTCGTAACTAATAAACTTTTCTGGTCCTTTACTAACAGGTGCTAAAGCACCGGAAATTGGAAAAGCTACCAGGGGAATCAGGCTAGCTATTGGTAAAAATAGCAAGAAAAAATTGTATTTCGGGATTGAGAACATGAACACACTCCCGTGAAATAGAACTATATGGGATTGTTGATTCTATCGATTGAATCCCTATCCCTATCGAAGAATGAATAAACGGAGTATTTACTATACATATATATTATATATATATCCCCTTGTTTAAATTTTATTGATCATTAATCGAGTGGGACCATGCAGCATATAGAATACGAAAATTCTATCGATCAATCTATTTATTTAATTTTCATTTACTTCAATAGTTTACCTGACCTATGCGTATCTTTGTGATATTCTTGACGGCGCCCCGCGCAAGTGTAATTGTTTCGCAACTTACCATACCGAACAATTAATGAAATAAATGAAGAGGCGACTTTTTTTTTGTGTGGTAACGATCCGGTATTGCGCAAATTTGCCTTTCCAAGAGCTTTTGGCGCTGAATGGAATGAACAACGGGATCAGTGATGTTGGCAGGACATTTCCCTATACGTACCTGTTAAGCTGCTTCTTCGACATATTATATTCATCATGAGGTTTTAACATTGGGGAAAAATAGAGAAAGGTTGAAAGATATTCATATACATACCTTCTTTTATTGGTTAACCACGCGACTCGGCCACAACCATTCGATTCAAAAATGGCTATGATTTATACTGTAAAGATCGTTGAGAAATAATCTAATATTCCTTATCCTTACCGAAAAAACTAAATCTTTGATTGATTTAGGTCTTTTAGAACAAAGAGAGTCTTATTATCCTATTATTCATTACCCGAGAAAAAAAAAAAAAAAAATACCTCGGATCAAATTTGATGGAGAAGGAAAAACTGCTTCGGTATTTCTAACGATTCTCTCCTTCCCTTCTCCCCAACTAGAAATTCCTATTAATTTAAATTTATAGAAATTTCTATAACTGTGAAATAATTGGGTATATTATGGAGGTCGGGAAGAATTACCACTTACATAATGGGTTATAGGTACCATACCGAACCTAGTGGAGAGAGGGTGTAGGGCTATACGGATTCGAACCGTAGACATTCTCGGTGAAACAGCTCAATCTTGTTCTTCCTAGAGAATATGCTTTGAACTGCTTTTGGAACCCAACATGCATCTTTCTCGCATTGGGCTCTTCCATCAACCAAGGAAGGGATTAGTTGGTCTGCCATCCTTTCTTCTTCCAAAAAGAGATAACAGGATGGCTCCGTGTGCTTAAAGAAATTTCCCAAAGCAATCCCAAAGTCTTTCAAAAAGTTTATCATGTTGACGTGGGTCTGCCTGATTTCCCAGCATGGATTTGATTTACTCAAAAAGAGTTTCTATTGTTCGAGGAAAGAGTATGAGACTCTATACACCTTTAAGTTCATAGAACGAAAATAGAATATCTTGGGGTCCTCGTATTGTCCCCATCATGCTTAGCATTGAATAAAATAGGATTTTACCATATCAACATTAACTAAATTGTGAATCTAAGTGATAAACTTCAATCCCAATTTTTTGTCATGCTACTGTTCTCCTGGATCGATGGAGTAAGACATAGATATTTCACATAAGATCTCTTATGTGAATCGAATGAATCGATAAACATTTTTTGAGAGGCATTGGCGCACGTGTAAACGAGGCGCTCTACCGCTGAGCTATAGCCCTTTTCTTCCATTCAGATAATAACTTTATCTATTAACTTCTGTCAAGGTGGATATTGCATCATATAAAATGCTTTAACAAATCTTATTGGATTATTGCCAAAACCGTGTTGCTTATAGGTGCAACAATGGTTACAATGAAGATGACCTACTTAACTCAGCGGTTAGAGTATCGCTTTCATACGGCGAGAGTCATTGGTTCAAATCCAATAGTAGGTAAAACTTATTAGATTCTATTGATCCTTCAATAGAATCTAATAAGTTTTAATAATCAATCTCTTAGTAAAAAAGTAATTTTTAGTAAAAAGAGAAAGGTTTTGTTTTTGGAAATCCATTTCTCTCCGTTACTTACTAAAAAATAATTTAAACTTACTAAAGAATAGTTTAATTAGAAGCAGAAGAAAAAGTAGTATTGATAGCTTCTAACCGTGCTTTAGCTCTTTTGGACGCCAAATTAGCCTCAATAGTTTGTTTTCTACCTTCAACCTGAGCCAGGTCAGTCTGAGCTTTTTGGAAAGCCTCTCGAGCCTCTTCAGGATCGATCTCTGTAGCTTCTTCCGCCTCATTTACCAATATAGTTATTTGATTATTGTCCATCATAGCAAACCCGCCCATTAACGCCATAGTAGACCATTGCCCATTGAGACGTACTTTCATAATTCCTATATCCAAAGCTGTAAGAAGTGGAGCGTGATTAGGTAATACGCCAATTTGACCACTATTGGTAGATAGAATGATCTCTTGAACTTCTGAATTCCGGACAGTTCGATTAGGAGCCATTACACGAAGATTTAGGGTCATTTTCTTCACTCTCCAAATGCTTGTAAGGTTGCAGCCTTCGCGGTAGCTTCATCAATATTACCTACCAAATAAAAAGCTTGTTCGGGGAGACCATCCAATTCTCCGGAAAGGATCATTTGGAACCCTTTGATCGTTTCTACGAGAGTAACATATTTTCCCGGAGAACCAGTAAAGACCTCTGCTACAAAAAAAGGTTGTGATAAGAAACGTTCGATCTTTCGTGCCCTTGCTACAGTTAAACGATCCTCCTCCGATAATTCATCGAGTCCAAGAATAGCTATAATGTCTTGAAGTTCTTTATAACGTTGTAAAGTTTGCTTAACTCCCTGCGCAGTTTCGTAATGTTGTTCGCCCACAATCCAAGGTTGAAGCATAGTAGAAGTTGAATCTAAAGGATCTACAGCCGGATAAATGCCTTTGGCAGCTAATCCTCTCGATAGTACAGTAGTAGCATCTAGGTGTGCAAATGTTGTAGCAGGGGCAGGGTCAGTCAAATCGTCCGCAGGTACATAAACTGCCTGGATGGAGGTTATAGATCCCTCCTTTGTGGAAGTAATTCTTTCTTGCAAAGAACCCATTTCTGTGCTGAGAGTTGGTTGGTAGCCCACAGCAGAAGGCATTCTACCTAATAAAGCAGAAACTTCAGATCCTGCTTGAACGAAACGAAAGATATTGTCAATGAATAGAAGTACGTCTTGCTTATTAACATCTCGAAAATATTCGGCCATGGTTAGAGCGGTTAAACCAACTCTCATACGAGCTCCTGGTGATTCATTCATCTGACCATAAACTAAGGCTACTTTTGACTCTGAAATGTTTTGTTCATTAATCACCTTTGATTCTTTCATTTCCATGTAGAGGTCATTCCCTTCGCGGGTACGTTCTCCCACTCCAGCAAATACGGATACACCTCCATGAGCCTTAGCAATGTTGTTGATCAGTTCCATGATTAGTACTGTTTTTCCCACCCCAGCTCCTCCAAATAATCCAATCTTTCCTCCACGACGGTAAGGAGCTAAAAGATCTACTACTTTAATTCCTGTTTCAAAAATTGATAATTTAGTATCTAACTGTGTAAAGGCTGGAGCAGGTCTATGAATAGGAAATGTTGTGCTAGCATCTACGGAACCTGAATTATCAACGGGTTCTCCAAGAACATTAAAGATTCGTCCAAGAGTAGCTTCACCAACTGGCACACTTAGAGGGGCTCCTGTGTCAATAACTTCCATTCCTCTAGTTAGACCATCCGTAGCACTCATAGCTACAGTTCTAACCTTATTATTTCCCAATAATTGTTGTACTTCACAAGTAACACTAATCTCTTGACCAGCCGGATTTCGGCCTTTGACTATTGAAGGGTTATAAATATTGGGCATCTTACCTGGAGGAAAAACCACATCTAAGACTGGACCAATAATCTGAGTAATGTGTCCTACATTCCTGTCAACAAGTGCGGAAACCCCAAGAGCAAGAGGATTTTTTTTCATGAGATTCCAATAGTATTAAATTTTTTTGCTGATTTTACTGATAAAGATCCTTGGTATCAAGTCGATCGGTTAATAATGAATGAATAAAGTTACACTTACATCTCGCCTTACCTATTCACATTCAATATAAATTAGTCAATTTCTATTCTAGCTCATACTCCCAATATGTGTAAGAGAGTTCTTTCTATTCTATTCTATTCTTAGGTGAAAATGAAGGACTTTCACGGAATTCTATGTAGAATGGGAATTTAGATCATGAATACTAATTAGCTCTTTTCTTTTTTTTTTTTTTCTCATTTGAAAATTGAATACTTTAATTTCTTTCTATTCTCATCAACCAACCAGTTTAACACTTAAGAGGTTCCGGGTCAATCTGGGTAAGACTCAGGAAGAAACTTGAACAGAATCTGTACCTCCTATATCAAAAGTATTTTCTTCCAGGTTATGAATAATAAATTAATTGGGCATTATCCTTTGTTTCCGGGGGTATATCATTGGTGTAAGTGGTGCAGAAAGGATTCTCCTTTCATTCTCTCTCCTCAAAAAGTAATTGATATCTACTCTACGCAAATATTTGTTTGGAAACAAATGTTTCAGCTTTGTTCGAAGAAGAAAAAAAAAAAGACTTACTAAGATCTCACTAATATTAAAGCAACTAGGTTGCATCACATATCAAGAATAATATACAATGGTAGTGTTTCACCATCGGGGAAGTATCTCCGCCCGAAGATAGGCAAGTATAGTAGGACGGATATTCTATTCATCGTCTTGCAAAAATTTTGAGTATTTGTCGAGCAGACCTTATCCTTGCAAGAGTTATCAATTGAATTGTAGGGAGGGACCCACGTCACCACAAACGGAGACTAAAGCAAGTGTTGGATTCAAAGCTGGCGTTAAAGATTACAGATTAACTTATTATACTCCTGATTATAAGACCAAAGACACCGATATTCTGGCAGCATTCCGAATGACTCCCCAACCCGGAGTACCACCTGAGGAAGCAGGAGCCGCAGTAGCTGCTGAATCTTCCACCGGTACATGGACCACTGTCTGGACCGATGGACTTACTAGCCTTGACCGTTACAAAGGTCGATGCTATGACATCGAACCCGTTGCTGGAGAAGAAAATCAATATATTGCCTATGTAGCTTATCCTTTGGATCTGTTCGAGGAAGGTTCTGTTACTAACATGTTCACTTCCATTGTAGGTAATGTATTTGGATTTAAAGCCTTACGAGCTCTACGTTTGGAAGATTTGCGAATTCCTCCTGCATATTCCAAAACCTTCCAAGGTCCACCTCACGGTATCCAAGTTGAAAGAGATAAATTGAACAAATATGGTCGTCCTTTATTGGGATGTACTATTAAACCGAAATTAGGTTTATCCGCTAAAAACTATGGTAGAGCAGTGTATGAATGTCTTCGTGGTGGACTTGATTTTACTAAAGATGATGAAAACGTAAATTCTCAACCGTTTATGCGTTGGAGAGACCGTTTCTTATTCGTAGCAGAAGCTATTAATAAATCTCAAGCGGAAACGGGTGAGATTAAGGGTCATTACCTGAATGCTACTGCAGGTACATGTGAGGAAATGATGAAAAGGGTGGTATTCGCTAGAGAATTGGGAGTGCCTATTGTCATGCATGACTATTTGACAGGAGGTTTTACTGCAAATACTAGTTTAGCCCATTATTGTCGGGACAATGGTCTACTCCTTCACATTCACCGTGCAATGCATGCTGTTATTGACAGACAGAGAAACCATGGTATTCACTTCCGTGTATTAGCTAAAGCATTGCGTATGTCCGGTGGGGATCACATTCACGCCGGTACTGTGGTGGGTAAACTTGAAGGGGAACGTGAAGTAACTTTAGGTTTTGTTGATCTACTTCGTGACGACTACATTGAAAAAGACCGAAGCCGTGGTATTTATTTTACCCAAGATTGGGTATCTATGCCTGGTGTTTTGCCTGTAGCTTCAGGGGGTATTCACGTTTGGCATATGCCCGCTCTGACCGAAATCTTTGGAGATGATTCTGTATTACAATTCGGTGGTGGAACTTTGGGACACCCCTGGGGGAATGCACCAGGTGCAGTAGCTAACCGAGTTGCTTTAGAAGCTTGTGTACAAGCTCGTAACGAAGGACGTGATCTTGCTCGTGAAGGTAATGAGGTTATTCGCGAAGCTTGTAAATGGAGTCCTGAACTAGCTGCTGCTTGCGAAGTATGGAAAGAAATCAAGTTTGAATTTGAGACGATTGACACACTGTAATTTAGTTAGTTTCACTAGTTGATTCATTTTTCTTTCACCCTAATCTTTGGAAAGAGATTAAGGTGAAAGAAAAACATATTCTTCCTCTTTAAAGGATAAAAAAAAAAATAACCGAATCTTATCTTAGGAGAATCACTAAAAAACTGAGTTTTTCAGTCAAGATTCCATCCCATTTCAATAGGGTTTGCAGCTCGGTGGATCCGAGCCCATGGTTCTGAACCATGAAGTCAAGGGTTCAAACCCCTTCTAGCCCACCGAAAAAGAATATGTATATACTATTTCTATATTCGATATTGGAACATAGAATTTTTTTCTAACCAAAAAATCATAGTTTTTCCTTATTCAAATTGTTTTTCCAATCTGAATGAATTCCATTGGATAACCGGGAAAGGGTTCTATCGTACCATCAATCATAAAAGATAAGTGATTACCATTCAAGCAAGCATCCAATTTAATAATAATAATAATAATTACGTTTTTGTATCGAATCATTCTATCTCGGATTAATAATGCAAAATCCTATTTTTCTGTTAGATCAGAATATTAGAATTTTGCATTTGTATAGTCGAGCTTTTTAATGGGAGAGATAGAAAAACTTGCAAAGTGTGAATATATATTTTTATTGTTGGAGAGTCTTCAAAAAATTGGTTTGAAAATAAGCGCAGATTAGATGAATCAATTATAAACTCTATAACTATCAAAATTTATGAAAAAGAAGATGATACAAATATGAATATAGACAAAAACTATATAGAAGTTGAAACTATTAATAGAGAATCACGGATTTTGTGTGACAGTCGTAAGAACAAAAATGCTTCAAACGACTCGAGACAAAATAGACGCACGCATCATCATTCGTGAAGAACACGGATAATCATCCGGGAATGAGTGGTACAGAAAGAGAAAGAATTGAACCTTCATTTGATCGTGGCACCCGGCATCTCAAAAACATGATGACTCGACGTTTTATTAGATTCTATGATAGAGATTCTTATAAGAATCGTATCACTTTTTATTAAAAACAAACAGGTTCAACTGATGTTATTCAGTTGAGTATGAGTAAATCGAAAGGGACCCTCATGGGAAGTCGTTTGGACGGGCCCCATTGTAGGTGAAAGGGTGCCCTATCAAATACGTTACCAGAAGATTTATACCATTAATTATTGTGTGAGGGAGTGTGTACATAAGAAAAGAAAAAAATTTGAGTTCAACGCAAACGGCTAAGATTCCTCCTGCTCCATATATTCATCAAGCATAGAAAAATTTATTATAGTAATTCTTACATAAACTACCGCGAGTTTCGGTATGTTGGGAGATATTATTCCATTCATTATTTATTGCCGGACCTAAAGTATGTGTTGCATTCGCAGTTTAAAGAGTAATCAAAACCACATTCATTACGCCATAGAATATCTAACAGTTAAAGCTGAATCTTTATTTGATCATGGCTTAATTTAATTGATTGTTTTACGTAACCTTTTATTTGCCAAGTAAAAAAATCAAATCTTATGTTATGGTTATGATTCAGCTCCCTGTAAAGAACGTAATAATTATTATTCTAGATAATTATTACGTTCTGTCTTTTCTTCGATCCACTGCGGTTTTTCATCCCCTATCATAAGTTGATCCACATCCAAAGATTTTTTACTTATCAAATCAGTTTTTATTCCATTCTTTCACCACTTAAGTGTTATAATCTCTTCGTATACGAAGAGATTATAACACTAATACAATCTTATTTAAGTGTTAATATTCTAATGGGAAGATATTTAACTCAATTTGGATTTGATAAAAAAAAAATATTGAATCAAGAATAATTTTCCAGAGAATTATTAATCAAAATCTTCAATAGAGAAGAAACATAATTTTTCATAAATCTCTCTCGCGAGAGAGTTATAATTAGTTTCTCTATTCATTCCTACAAAAAAATATATATATATTATTTAAGGTGATTTTTTTATGACAGCAGCTTCTTACTCACATTCCATTTCCGTGCCCCTAGTAGGTTTAGTTTTTCCAGCGATTGCAATGGCCCTTTTGTTCATATATATTGAGGAGGACGAGATTGTATAAAATTTGATCTAATATAATCTTATCAATATATTTTTCTAGATTTGAGAATGAAAGAATGTCTTTATTTCTTGTTCAAACAAGTATGGTAAAAACATTTTGAACGAATTTGAGGAATCTCTTGTTTCTTCATCCGCAACGAGTTCAAATTTATTCGGACCACCGTCTTTCAGGGAGAGCATACATCGGATATTAGTTCCTGTATGAAGAAACGAAAAGACTTTTCTTAAAAAAAATCTCTCTGTAATAATAATAATATGATAAGAAAAGTCTTTTTTTATTGGTCGATATATATATATATATATATAGTCGAGGAAAAATGAATGACCTCTAGAACAAGAAATTGAAATCTGCTATTTTGTCCTATCATTCCCGCTATTTCTGTCTCATGACATTCAGCAAGATAAGATCCAGGAGACTCTGTTACGAATTGGCAATCCGAATGGCTTCGGATGGAACCTATAGCAGGGTCTCGAAGAATAAGCAATTTTTGTCGGGCCCGCATTGTCTCGTTGGGTGCATTGGGATTCTTTCTGGTTGGAATCTCAAGTTATCTCGGTAAGGATCTGACACCTCTCTCCTCGTTATTATCTCAGCAAATTCTTTTTGTCCCACAAGGGATTGTAATGTGTTTCCACGGTATTGCAGGTCCGTTCTCCGGCCCCTATTTATGGTGTACCATTTCACGGAATGCAGGTAGTGGTTATAATCGATTTGACAAACGAGAAGGAGTTGTTTATCTTTCTCGTTGGGGATTTCCTGGAGAAAATCGTCGGATTCGTATTCGATTTTCCATGAAAGATATCCAAGCGATACGAGTGGAAGTTAAAGAAGGTATTTATCCTCGGCGTGCTCTCCACACGAAAGTAAAAGGTCAGCAGGATATTCCTTTGACTCGTACCGATGAACACTTAACCTTGGGAGATATGGAAGAAGAAGCTGCCGAGTCGGCTCGTTTCTTGCGCGTATCGATCGAGAGACTTGAAAATGAACCCCAAAGAAATGAATATTTTTTTAGTTGTTGAATAACAAATAATAAAAATGTAGAAAGATGAAATTTAGGGATTCAAAAAGTTCTTTCTTATGCGGTTCCCTCTTGTCGAAGTATAAGTAGCACTCACGAATTTGAAATCGGAAGTTCTTCAGTGGTTCTCAAATGTGCCTTCTCGTTCTTTAGAAGGAGCTTATAAAGCTAGCAAGCGAATACGGCATATCAAAAAAGATTATTTGTCCTATAAATGTTCGATTTTATATTCGAGACACCCTCGGCAAGCTATCGTTTCACATATGAATACGGAATTAAATAACTCCGTATTCATAATATATTGGAGTGTTTTAGAATGTAAAATTAGCATTCATTCACTAAATCTTTTGAATAAATTTAGATCGATTATATCAAAAGGATTTTCTATTTTTATTAATCCACATTCGGTTTTCGTTGATCAACGGTTTTGCATTTTACCAGAATCAAATCTTTATAATATTTGGTCATACCCGTCGAATATTCCATTTTTCCTCTCTACTTCTCGAGAGCCAAGAGCTTCAAAAAAAATTAAGAAAACATTTGAAAAAAAAAGATTTTTTGATTATAGGAACTTTCAAAATAAAAATTATATTGTTTCAAGTGACTTATTTAGGAGAGAGCCGAATAAGATCGAACAAATGAATAGAAAATTAGCTTGGATTGAGGCAACTCCGAATGATCCAGATAATTGGAAACGATATTATTCCCTTCTTCCTTCCCTGCCCAAAATGGAGGATACCTCGGAAAAAAAATTATCCTTCTCGGAGTCAAAAGATTCGATAATCACCACGGTAGCTTATGAATCTATAGGTCTTGTACCTCGTTCCATAACTCGTACTTCATCTGGATTCCAAACAGGGTTGATAGGTCAGTCAAGTTCATTAGTACTTCATGAATTCCAATTGGCTAAGTATCAAACACTAGCCTCTCTACAATATATTGGATGTTCAATACTTATCCCTTGCGGAATTTCAATCTTCTTAAAAGGATGGTTTTTGGAACCTCGGATTGAAAATTGGTGGAATACTTACCAATCTCAAATTTTTCCTAATTTTTTCCGGGAAGAGAGAGCCTTAGAGAGGCTCCGGGAAGTGGAAGAACTCCTTCGGTTAGATAAAATGATGTTAAATTCTCTAAAAGCTCAGTCACAAGATCTCAATATGAAGATTCACGAAAAAACAATTCAATTAGTAACAATGCACAATGAAGAGAGTATTCAGGCTATTCCGCATCCATTAACAGATATAATCTATTTTGCTACTCTAAGTGCCTTGCTCATTCTGGATAGAGAGAGGCTCGCTGTTCTTAATCCCTGGATTCAAGAATTATTTTATAGCTTGAGTGATACAATGAAAGCTTTCTCCATTCCTTTATTCACCGATCCACGTATTGGGTTCCATTCGCCTCATGGTTGGGAAATATACATAGATTCTTTTTTATCACATTTAGGATTCGCTCGTAACAAACATATAGTATCCCGCTTTGTTTCAACCTTTCCAGTCATTTCAGATACAGTTTTTAAACATTGGATTTCCCGTCATTCAAATCGTATATCTCCTTCGATCGTAGCCACTCATCATACAACGAATGAATAAAAAAGGTTGTTTTTATTATTGGTCTTACTTGAGAATAGTATTTTTTTTTTTACCCCAGAACAGAATGAATTGCCGGCTATTTCCGTTTCGAATCAATTGAGAATAGAAGTATATATACACTTTTCATTTTCCACCTTTATTGTTACTATAATGGCGGAGTTGCGGGCACAGGTAGCTATTGTAACAACTGGGATGTTAAAGGCACCCAACTCGTGGAAATATTTAGAACAAATAATCGAACCATGCAGAAAAAAATTACTTATGATTGGATGATAAAGTTGGTGACTCGATCGATTCCGATCTTGATCATAATGACTACAATAGCTTGGCCATCTATCCCGGAAGCATATCCAATTTTTGCACAGCAAAGTTACGAGAACCCTCGAGAGGCAACTGGACGTATTGTATGTGCCAATTGTTACTTAGCTGAAAAACCTGTGGATATCGAAGTTCCACAATCTGTACTCCCGGATACCGTATTTGAGGCAGTTGTTAAAATCCCTTATGATACGCAAATAAAACAAGTACTTGCTAATGGTAAGAAAGGGGCTTTGAACGTGGGAGCTGTTCTTATCTTACCTGAAGGATTTGAATTAGCTCCTCCTGATCGTATTCCCCCCGAGATTAAAGAAAAAATGGGTAATCTTTATTTTCAGACTTATCGTCCTGATAGAAAAAACATTCTGGTAATAGGTCCTGTTCCGGGTGGAAAATACAGTGAGATTGTGTTTCCCATTCTTTCACCAGACCCTGCTACTAATAAAGAAGCTTATTTTTTGAAATATCCTATATATGTGGGTGGCAATAGGGGAAGAGGACAAATTTATCCCGATGGGAGCAAAAGCAACAATACGGTTTATAATGCTTCAGCCACGGGTAAGGTAAGCAAAATATTACGTAGAGAGAAAGGTGGGTATGAAATAACGATTGAAAATACATTGGACGGCCGTCCGGTGGTTGATATTGTACCCCCAGGACCAGAACTCATTATTTCGGAAGGTGAATTAATTAAGATTGATCAACCATTAACTAATAATCCTAATGTAGGTGGTTTTGGTCAGGGAGATGCGGAAATAGTACTTCAGGATCCGTTACGTGCTCAAGGTCTTTTGTTATTCCTCGCATCGGTTGTTTTAGCACAGATATTCCTAGTACTCAAAAAGAAACAATTTGAAAAAGTCCAATTAGCTGAAATGAATTTTTAGGTTCAGTTTATATATTGTTCGAAACAAAGTTAACTGAAGCGCCTGATCAGTAGAATCCCCATTTCATTTCTTATATCGATTGCTAATGTGTAATGAGATCATCGATTTTAGTTTCTATACATTCGTATAATATGTATGGTAACGGTTTCTTCAGAGACTGAGAATCAGTCTGGAATATCATTATCCCCTTCCTTTACTACTATAAATTGGGGATACCACATCAAAATATGTATTTCAGAAGGGGTGACTCAGCAAGCATTAAGACATAGCATATCAGCTTGCCAAATGGTCTTCTTTTATTCCCCATATATTCCTATTTTAGGTACTATAAAAGAATCTTTCTTATCTATTTATTTATTTATAATACCTCTCAAGATAAAATAAAATGGATCTAGAATATATCTATCTATATATATATATAGATAGATATATATTTAGATCAAAAAACTGTTTCTATTTCGGGGAACAACATATCATAAAGCTCTTCTATTTACTTGAAGAGAATGACCTTTGTTCTTACCAAAAATATAATATTCTGAAACAGATCCACAGACGTAACGTATGGAGGAGAGACGGACAAACCCCTAGAAATATCACCATCTTTCCCCCCCCCCCAAAAAAAATCGAAGTCAATTTTAATATTGAGGTACAGGAAGCCCGTGATCCTTTTGACCTTGTTCACCAATTACTAAGAGAATATGTTCTGCATATCCTTCTGAGAATTCTTCTAGCTTATCTTATAAAGAGTGGAAAACAGATGAATGATATATAGAAAAGGCTTATGTTGTTTATTACAGAAACACATGGGGTCCCAACTCCCTGGCTCGTTTCGAAGGTGTTCTTCTCCCCGGCCCGAATTACGCTCCAAATCCCATATTAAAAACATGGAATTTCCATAGCAAAATCTCAGCCTTTACGAAAGTGAATAGTAATTCACCACATTCAATTTTTGGGAAAGGATAGTAATTTGTTGTTCTAGCAAGATTATTGATTTGTAAATTATTTTTATTTTATTTTAATAAGATAAGAAAAACTTATGATAAATCGATCAAAAAATTAAGATGCTAAAAGATTTATCTGCATGATAAAAATGTCACTAAATGATGTGATGACATATTATCAATTGATTTTTTCTTTTATTTAAAATTATTAGATAAATTTATGGAATAATAAGATTCTCAGGAATCTTATTATATTTCGTTAATCTTTCTTATTTCTTATTGGAACCGGAAGACTCAATAAATGAATTATTAATAAAACTTTGCCCATTTCAAGTTCAAAGTGAGCAAAGTTTTATTATCTATTGAGTCTGGGCGAACTAACCTACCCTTGCATTACAGTATTCCTTATACAGGTTCAGGTTTATTTATCCAGTCAATTCAATTATTACGGGGATGATCCTAATCCGGAGTATGGGCCATGAAAAGAAATACCTACTGGACCGATCACAGGGGTACCAACTACGGTACCTATTAGCCACAGGGGAATCCTTCCGGTGGTATTGGCCATTTATTCTACTCCCCTCACATTCCATTGGGTGGTCATGACTCCGAGACATGGACGGTCACGGACAATTAGAATCTTGGATCTTTCCGTATGAGGCAAGAAAGTTTATGCCGTTATTAATTAGAAAAGTGACTGGGAAATGGAACAGCAAGTACAAGGATTAGTAACAACCCCCAATAGAGGCTGGTACGATTTGATTCCACACTCTGTTTGTTCGGATTTGGTTGTGTCATAGCTTCTTCACGCTCCAGATAAATAAGGTTGGTTTATCGTTGGATGGATTGCGTTGCTGATATTGATCCTGGGGAGAAAACCGTAGGTACAGCTAGTCCATGAACGGCCAGCCATCTAACTGTGAAAATTGGATAAGTTCTATCTATAGTCATTGATACCTCCTACAAAGATCTAGTAAATTCATCGACTTGTTCCAACGAATTGAAACGGCCGGTTATTAATGGAACCTCTTGTCGGCTCTCCGTAAAATACTCATTTGGCCGAGGACTCCCGAACACATCGTAAGCCAACCCTGTGCTGACGAATGACCAACCTGCAATGAACAAGGGAGGTATAGTAATGCTATGAATCACCCAGTACCGAATACTTGTAATAATGTCGGCGAAAGGGCGCTCTCCCGTATTCCCAGACATGGTTAGCTCCGTGTTATATATTCTTTGTAGACGCGAGGAGGAATTGATTCCATTATGGAGGATCGAAACCGGAAGATATGGAATCTACTGATATCTCCTTTAAACCTTGTTAGATTGTCAACCTTGTACCAAGGGTATCTTTGAAGCATACTGGACCAGTATAGCTAGCGTTCTTCCGACGCAGCAAGACAACTAACTTTCAATGGGAATAAAGGAAAGGAAAAAGAAAGAATAAGATTGAATAATTTGGTCATTTCATTAGCACTGTTTGACTAACTTAATCAATATTCAATAAACCCAGTGACTTGAGATCATTTTGCGTGACCTGACCTCAGATGAGAGGATTTTGAACGTAAAGAACCTATATGAATGTTTAAATACTGGAACCATTGGACGTATGGGTCACAGAGGGAAAAACCACTACAACGGATTACTATGGTTTTAGCGGTTACGAACAAATGTAAAGCCAGCCTTTTGAGATTGATGCAGCTCCAGGAGAAAGAGTGGGAGTGTTACAGCCCGTGTAGAATATGGGACTCCTGTGCGCGCTATGTTCACTCCACATGGATTTGGGTCGCACGGATTACACAGAGAATATGATCACCGATGTGGCACAGGTGAATAGAGAGCGAATATTTATCTTACGAACAAAAAAATATTCTTCGGCCGATTCCCAATGCAATAGTTTCTTCAAATAAGGAAGACCGAGTAAAGAATAGAGATTATTAGAATTAGTTAGATTAAAGATCTGTGAAACTTTGAGTCATTATGAGTTAGTTTACAGAAAGTAACATTCCCGCGATCCCGAGCCTCACATTAATGGCTTACCCTTACTGGGTATTCGTCTAGAGGTAAATACAAACGAAGATATTTATGATTAGGTGGATATCGAATTCCTGCATCCCAACATGAGATGGATAAAACTTTTCCTACGACTGTATAAGATTTTTGTTTCCTCATAGTTTGTGAAGCAATATCGATAGCATAGGGATAGGAATTAATTATTTTGGAGAAACTGTAAAAATAGTTGGATCGAAAGGAATTCGTAATAGAGTAATCATGGGTTTAAAGGAAAAAAGTTTCAAAAAGTCTTTATTGTTGGAGATAATGAATGTAAGAATTATTCTCTTTAGGGTCGAATACAAACAAGGGGAAAATGTACAACGTGGAATGGCGGTTGGGACTGTGAAATCCCATACTCGATTCAAAGCACAAGTCTATATTCCCCTCCTTGGAAGGAACAAACAACAATTTCCTCCCCCCAGAATATCCTCCAAAATTTATGTTCGTATTACTGATGCAATTGATAAGATTGAATCATTTCAATACTATGTAATTCTGGTGAAAGAAATACAAATAGTAATGCTAGGTGATCGGATGAGAATTCACTTTAATTGAACCTTTAAAACGAAAATAAAAGCGTTTCGCTATTCGTTGTGGAGATCATACAGTAGGAACTTGCGCGATTTCCGAGTCGTTTTATCAATTCACGGACTGGAAATCGATACGAATATGAAAAGTGATTTAGAATAACGATTATTTGAATATAGTTCTTCCTTTTTTACTTATGAAAAAGTATTTTTTATATCCCTCATTCCCAATCATATATTCTTCATATTCTTATTATGCAAAGGTAATGACGAATATAAGAAAGAATCTCGTTTCAATTGGATATTTTGTATTTCGAATTAATCTTTATTTTTTTGGTCATAAAGAGATTTAGGTAATTACTCTACAAGGGTGTATACTAAATTCGTTATCACCATTCAAAGTTTTTTCTATGTCTATTATACCTAGCTACTTCGTATTCCTATTGGCTGCTCTAACTCCAGCTTTAGTTCCACTTACTGGCTCAAATAAGATAAAACTTATCTAGAAAATAATGACGGGGAAAATCAAGGAAAATTTTCTGCCAGATGATGGTTATTGAGATTCACAGCAAACTTGGGTACTATCTAAGTTAGATATTGTCTTCGTTAACTCAGAAAGAAATGGTTGAAGCTTTGCCATCCGGAATCGTATCAGGTTCGATTCCAACAACTTCAGCTGGATTATTTGTAACTGCATATTCACAATACCGACGTGGTGATCAATTGGATCTTTGACCGAGGATTGGATTACGTTTAGCATCCCACACTTACCTCCCTTCTTAGGGAGGTCAAATTGATCAATAAATTTTGCTGTTTTATCAATGAATCTAATTGAGTTCAAAATTTGATTATGGAAAAGGAAAAAACACATCAAATTCAATTTTATTATCAAAATCACGCTCTGTAGGATTTGAACCTACGACATCAGGTTTTGGAGACCTACGTTCTACCGAACTGAACTAAGAGCGCTTTTTTCGCATCACATAGGAGGTCGTGGATAGAGAGATAATCTTCTTTTATTCTCTCCTATTTCTTGAATACTTATTGCTTGTATTCCGCGAATACCTATTCGTTCGAAGATCTCTCATACGTATGAGATTCGGGTTAGGGATGACAGGATTCGAACCTGCGACATTTTGTACCCAAAACAAACGCGCTACCGAGCTGCGCTACATCCCTCCCAACTTTCATACAAGATGGATTGTACTTTATTTAAATACTTTATTTAAAGCCTCTTGCCTACATCGTCCCATCCCTATTTCCTCATCGTCCTTTCCTGTATCGCAATTCGTTATGGAATAATTCTAATAATTTAACTGTTTTTTTTTTTTCTTTTTTTTTTGGGGGGGATTCTTAAAAACAAGGGAATCTTATATACAAGAACATTGAAATTGAAACTTTTGTATTTCCCCTATGAAAAGATTTGTGACTTGTTCAATAAAATCCTTTTTGATGAGGGATACTATACTGGAGAACAACCATTCATCGTAAATAATTATTATTCTTGGAATTCGAATAATTAAGTGATGAGATGATCGTATTTGATACTATTTATTCATTTATTTATTTAATAGTAGATAGAAATTCAAATAAATTATTATATATTTTTTACTGATTTATCGAGGTAGAATGGAAATAGTAACGTACACAAGAAAGAATTTAATAAAATTAATTACTAATAAATCACTTAAGAAGTCTCAAAAATTTAGTAAAAAAGAATAGATTTCGCTTATTTCTATTGCTCTGTCATTACTTACTTATATGAACCTTCGTAGAAAAATGAAAATTTCAACAAAAAATTTAGTAAGAATCCTTTCAATCCAGTTTCTGAAAGCCGGAAGAAAGTGATTTAGGGGGAGGAACTTGCAATGCAAGATGTAAAAACATATCTTTCCACAGCGCCTGTTGTAGCTACGTTGTGGTTCGGATCTTCAGCTGGTTTATCGACAGAGATTAATCGTTCTTCCCCGGATGCTTTAGTTCTTCCTCTTCCCCAAGGATAGTATACCCTTTTACCATTTCGAGTTTGACCACTTTTTGAGTTAACCTATTGGTTGGAAACTCCCAAATAAATATTTGAATTAAGTCTTATCGAAGAATCAAATTCCAATGGGAAAAAGATGAGCTTGAAAATTTGACTTCATCGAAAAAATAGAGAATCTTATTGAATATCTCTAATAATGAAAAATTTTAAGAAAAAATTTTTCATTATTAGATTTTTCGCCATAAGATCAGAAACTCATTTGTCTTTTCAAGATTCAAAAAATTATGGCTGAGAGTAAAAATGTGAGAGTAACAATTACTTCAGAATGTACTAGTTGTGTCCGAAACGGTAATGAAAAACATTCAGGTGTTTCCAGATATACTACTCGGAAAAATCGTCGCAATACGCCTACTCGAATGGAATTGAAAAAGTTTTGTCCCTATTGTTATCAACATACTATTCACAAAGAAATAGGAAAATAAGCAGTATTGGGGAGGTTCGTGAAACAAACCATGGGCAAATCCGAGCGATCTTCTCGTAAACGTTCGCCACCAATTAGATCAGGAGAAACTGTTGATTATAAGAATATAAGTTTACTTTGCGGATTTATTAGCAAGCGGGGAAAAATCTTATCTAAACGAATGAATAGATTAACCTCGAAACAACAACGTTTAATGACTATTGCTGTTAAACGAGCTCGTATTTTAGCTTTGTTACCTTTTGTCAATAACGAAAGTTAATTGGATATTATTAATAATAAATCTCATTAATTAAGATGAAATCGAAATAGGTCACATAAGGAAAAAGATCTCGATTCTCTTATGGAAAAGAGGGGATCTTGACTTTATCTATCTATTTATTCATTCCCGAGATTTAGTAATTCTCTCGATGTTTATACCTCCCCGGAGTGAATCAATCCCCGGAGAGGTTTTTATACCTTATCCCCTATCTATTATTCGTTAACCTCTCTAAAAATTGTGGAAGAGCTACTAATATCCAATATAGCTATCTGCGCGAGTATTTTACGATTCAAAAAAACCTGGTTTTTGTATGAATGTTGAATAGATTTAGTATAAGAAATTCCATTGTTTCGGGCTGCTGCATTGATCCGGGTAATCCATAGACGACGAAAATCTCTTTTTCGTTTACCTTTATCTCGATGGGGAGAAACTAAAGCCTTTATTACTTGCTGTTTACCGGTTCGAAAGATTCTCGAATGAGCTCCTCGAAACCCTGATGTGAGTTGAATAATATCTTTCCGGTGTTTCCGAGCCATGTAGCCACGTTTAACTCTAGTCGTTGTTGCTTACTATATAAAAAATCACTGAATATTTAAATGAAGAATGAATGTAAAAATTCTTATATTTGAATATTCTTTATAATAGATTTTGCTCTGTTTCTTCGAATGATAAATAGGAGCAAAGATGGAAATGGATATGGTTGAGTTGATTAAAACACCCGTTTCGTTGTGATTATCACAATATTATGGCGATTAAAGAAATATTATTGAAATTACCATTGTATTTTTCGGATGTACATCGAATAGGATGCTATTCGATAGAATGGCATCTTTTACATAAGGTCCGCTTTCTCTTTACTATCCTTCATGGAATGAGACCACCGATCTTTCTGATGTAGGGAATAAAGATTCCCGTGGCTTTTGCTACTTCAACCTTCCCATCCACGAATTTTTTGGATTGGGCATCTGCTCAGTGAGCAAGGGATGGGACCTTGAACTGAGAAAAATCCGGGATTCCATCGTTTCTATAGTTTCTCCTTAAACGGTGGGGTACCCCCTATACGCCGGAGCCTCTTATTTCTCAAAACGAAATGAGAATGTTACCAGTGACTCGTATAGTTTCTGATCCCCAGCTCTACCCGATTCATCGAGCAAAAAAAGTCTTCTTACAATAAGACTTATCCATACAATAACGGCGTGTGATCGTGAGGGTTGGCTGGGCAGCTTACCTTGTAAGTCCGTTTTTGCGGCGATATAAGCATCATGCTTTTCGAATTGCATTTTCTTCCTCGCTCAATGGATTGATGACCATTCGCTATCATTGAGAAATTGCTTTTCATCCTGCATCGGGGTGATCGGATTTGCACCAATAGAAACCATAAATTTCATCTCCAAGATTGGTGGATGATAGATCTGTACTTACTATAGTGAGGGGATTCTCCTGCCATATCGATCCCCCTGCACCTCGAGCTTCTGATCTAAACGAGTCGCACATACACCCTGGTACATACTCCTCTACGCTGAGGACATCCTCGAAGGGCAGGGGATTTTGTTCTATCTCCTATTGGCTGTCTTCGATTCCTAATGAGTTGTTGAATAGTAGGCATTCTTAGTGCAGTACGCAGGATTTACTAGTTCGGATTGATCCTAACCCTAAGAGTTTATTATGAGATTCAAAAACTAATCCTTAGAAGTTTCTTTTTATTCTCTTGAAAGTGAAAGAAACTTCTAGAAAGATCGGAACTAAATCGAAACTTTATGGCTCTCTTATTATATTTCGTATTAATAAATCTTATAATTCGTCGATTTTTCATTTATAGGATTTATTTATCATATGCAAGCAAGCTATTGTTCCTACTTATGGATCCGTCACACCGATCACTTGTATATTTACCATAAGCAGGGAATTTATTTTCTTCTCGAAAATTCTAGTTAATTTTTTTTAATCAGCTATTAATTAGAGAGTTCGAAGAAGTTTCTACAGCTATAGGATCAGTAATGCCATAAACTTTAGCTTCTTCCGCTGACATAAAAACATCTCTTTCCATATCTTCAGAGACTACCCATAAAGGTTTTCCTGTTCTTTGTACATAAATTTTAGTAACGCAGTCGCGAAGTTTCAACATCTCTTCTGCTTCCACAAGACATTCTCCCGCTTGTCCATCATAGAAAGAACTACCGGGTTGATGAATCATCACCCTATTAATAAATGCTTATTTACTTTTTATTCTTTCTTCCTCTATTCGAGAAAGACTTGATTTAATGAACCGTACAAGCATTTTTGGTGCATACAGCTCCATAATAGATTGAACAATTTTTTATATAATTCGTCATAATAAATAACAATAATATTATTGTTATTTATTATACAATATTAGATAGTAAATATTCTGGATATCGAAGATAGATGAATAAGATAATCTATGTACCATCTTTTTCTTTCAGAAAAGGAAGATACTGTGATGGTTCCATTGCTCCATACATTCCCTCATTCAGCAATCCCAAAGTTTCTTTTATCGATGTTATATGGCCATATTTCCTTTTTCTCCAATATTATTCCGGGAGTTTACGACGCTGGAATAGACCCCAGGAGATATAATATAGGATCAAATTGATCGGAGAATAAAAAAAAGCCACGGTTGTGTTTACTATCCCGATACTTCAAGTTTTCTTTATTACAGTTGTATCAAGTTTCGTATGCCATGCTATTATTACCCTCCATTCGTTGGCGCAGGCATAGTTAGTTTTTTCTTCACATCCTTTTTCTATCCATCAAACAAAGACTCATTGGCGCGGAGCGTGGGGTAGCGCTATACGTTTAGTAATTTCTCCTCCAGCTAAAATGAAAGATCCCATTGAAGCAGCTAATCCCACACAGATAGTGTTTACACTTGGTATTATATATTGCATAATATCATAGACAGATATTCCTGCTAATACCGCTCCGCCAGGAGAATTAATATATAAATAAATATCCTTACTCTGATCTTCTCCATTCAGGTACATCAGAATACAAATAGTTTGATTTGCAATTTCATCATCTATGTGCTGGCCCAAAAACAACAATCTTTCTCGATAAAGTCGGTTGATTAGGATAGATTTATAGCTTTTCTTCCTTTGGAACCGCACACGCACTTTTAAGTGCATACGGCTCGAGCAGTTGAAAAAGTTAGGTATTTCTTTCTCCCGATACCCATCTTCTAAAAAAAACCTTTTGGTTAGATAAAAAAAAAATCTTTCTTTCATCTCAAAGGATGAGTCTTCTTACCACTTCCAGTTCAAGTTTGTCTTTGTTTCCAAAGTGTCACATTTTCAACTTATTGAACTACCTATTAACTGATGTCCAATTCAATGATTTTATTTTCAGCAGAATTCCCTTGTTTTCAAATAGATTCTTAATAAGATCCTTGGGTTTATGCTCCACTTCGGGGAAATATCTATCCGACTGTTACTCGCACATATGGAGCAAGTAGATCTACTGCCATTTTTCCACTCTATTTATTCTTACTTCTGCTAGAAATGCTTGTCCATATCATTTCATCATGATCAATCAAGAATGATTAATCTTTGATCAGTTGTTTGTTTCGTTGAACGAAGCCTGAATACTCTTTATTAGTTTTGGCTAGCCATAGATTATCATGATTGATAAATATTTTTTTTTTTTTTTCTGTGAGAGATCTCACGCTTTAGATTACTGAGCATTTAGTCAATCTTAAGTGAGATAGAAGCATCTCAATCGGAAGGAATGACGGGAAGATTCCGTATAATCGAATATTTCAAACAAGTCGCACTGTACGTCAATCCAAACTATATCTTCCTCTCCGAAGATTCGAAGGGATACTTTCGGAACACCAATGGGCATTTCTTGGGGACCAAATATTATATTGCCCCCCAATACGAGAGCATAATTGATCGGGAAAAAAGATTGTATCAAATCAATTATATAGACCTACAGAATCTCTAGTGATTCCACCAATAGGCGTAGTAAATCATATTATAGTTCCGTTTCATACACATGATATGATTGATACACAAGGCGAAAGCGGCATGGACCAATGCGATGAAATAAATCAAAAACCAAATATTGGATATTGGGTCTACTTTTTCCGAGCATGAACCTGATGCGATAGAGAGATAACAATTACTAAAATCCTTCCGTCCTTCCAAAGGAGAGATTACAGGATTTTCTATGATAATTCTCTCAATCATGGATCTGTATCAACAACCGGAAGGAAAAAATGGAACAGAACAGTCAATATGATGAATTGGATAGGGGTACGAGGGATGGAAAATCATAACATAATAAATTATTTTTTCTAATATTTGGCAAGTAAGTTAGTTATTTCAGAGCTTTCTCGGGACCCCTTAACTTAATGAGAAGCATCTAACAATGTAATATAATACCTTAGAAGTTAGAAGCTCAGGTTTCATTTGTTCCTTATGATTGTCCAATAAAATAGACTTTGATGCCAATGAATAAGAAAACTGATTCATCTATCAAATATATATATTTGATTTTATAAATCAATAAAAAAAAAATTTGATATAGATTGTAAAAGATAGTAACTCATATGGATATGGATAGATGAAAAAATTGAACCTCTGTTTGAGTCTCCGTTCGAATAACCAATCCATTGGAGTATACTTTACCTAATTACACACATAGAGTATATAATACCATTACGCTCCTCGATTTAGTCAAGCACGATATTGAACCCTATTCTAAACTATGCGTCATCCATTATTTGAATCACTCTGATGTTTGATGGGACCAATATATTCATTGTTATGCTGAATCAAGAGATGCTAAACTATTCCTGCTCCTCTTCATTGTGAGAAAGAAGGGAATTGGTATCTCAATATCTCATCACGTATAACTGTAAATAGATGTGAATCCCTGTATGATTGGATAAGGTTTTAGCATCGTATAACAGCCCTTGAATGCAATAAAGTTACGTAGTGTCTACTCCCCTTTGAGAAAGGGGTATATGCATGGGTCCGCCTTGGTACCGTGTCCATACCGTTGTATCAAATGATCCTGGCCGTTCAATTGCTGTACATATAATGCACACAGCGTTAGTTTCTGGTTGGGCTGGTTCAATGGCTTTGTATGAGTTAGCAGTTTTTGATCCATCCGATCCTGTTCTTGATCCCATGTGGAGACAGGGCATGTTCGTTATCCCTTTCATGACTCGTTTAGGAATAACGAAGTCATGGGGTGGTTGGAGTATCACCGGAGAAACTGTAACTAATGCAGGTGTTTGGAGTTATGAAGGCGTGGCTGCTGCGCATATTGTGTTATCTGGCTTGTTATTCTTATCAGCTATTTGGCATTGGGTATATTGGGATCTAGAAATATTTACTGACGAACGTACGGGAGCACTTACTATAGATTTGCCTAAGGTCTTCGGAGTTCATTTATTCCTTTCAGGAGTACTTTGTTTCGGATTCGGAGCATTTCACGTAACAGGTTTGTTCGGTCCCGGAATATGGGTGTCTGATCCCTATGGGTTGACTGGAGAAGCACAACCTGTAGTTCCAGTGTGGGGAGCCGAAGGGTTCGACCCCTTCGTTCCAGGAGGAATAGCTTCTCATCATATTGCAGCAGGTATTCTAGGTATATTAGCAGGTCTATTCTACCTTAGTGTTCGTCCTCCCCAACGATTATACAAAGGATTACGTATGGGGAATGTTGAAACTGTTTTATCCAGCAGTATTGCTGCCGTGTTTTTTGCAGCCTTTGTTGCTGCCGGAACCATGTGGTATGGCTCCGCGACCACTCCAATAGAATTATTCGGTCCTACTCGTTATCAATGGGATCAAGGATTCTTTCAACAAGAGATAGATCGGAGGGTTCGATCCAGCAGGGCCGAAAATCTTAGTTTATCAGAAGCTTGGTCCAAAATTCCAGAAAAATTAGCTTTTTATGATTATATTGGTAATAATCCAGCGAAAGGGGGATTATTCAGAGCGGGTGCGATGGACAATGGGGATGGAATAGCTGTTGGTTGGTTAGGTCACGCTGTCTTCAGGGATAAAGAAGGACATGAGCTTTTCGTACGTCGTATGCCTACTTTCTTCGAAACCTTTCCAGTAGTTTTGGTGGATGGGGAGGGAATTGCGAGAGCCGATGTTCCCTTCAGGAGGGCAGAATCAAAGTATAGCATTGAACAAGTAGGTGTAACTGTTGAGTTTTACGGTGGTGAACTCGATGGGGTTAGTTTTAGTGATCCCGCTACAGTGAAAAAATATGCTAGACGTGCTCAATTAGGTGAGATTTCTGAATTTGATCGTGCTACTCTAAAGTCTGATGGTGTTTTTCGTAGTAGTCCAAGAGGTTGGTTTACTTTCGGTCACGCTACATTTGCTCTTCTTTTCTTCTTCGGACATATTTGGCATGGTGCTAGAACCTTGTTCAGAGATGTTTTTGCTGGTATTGATCCTGATTTAGATGCTCAAGTTGAATTCGGAGCATTCCAAAAACTAGGAGATCCAACTACCAAAAGACAAGTAGTATAACATCAATCCAAAAATATATATATATCGTTTTCAAAATTAAATCTATCTAATCTATATAGATTAGATAGATTTAATTTCTATATCTTTAAGTAGTACGAAAGTTATCCCTATACTCCCTCACCCATACAATGGAATCTACGGAAGCATTGGTTCATACATCCTTGCCGGTAAGTACTTCAGGAATAATATTTTTTGCTATTTTCTTCCGGGAGCCACCTAAAGTTCCAAACAAAGGGAAAAAATGATTTTTGGATCATCAAGAGGGTGATCCGGGATGAAAAATTAATGACCTTCCCTAAAGACTGAGGGAAGGTCACTTAGGCTAATCTTCATGCTCCTCAAAAGGATCTCTAAGTTCTTTGGAGGGTTGCCCAAAGGCAGTATACGAAGCGTGACCGGTGAAGCTGACAAGTGAACGAGATATGGAGATAGCGACCAAGGTTGCAGTTTCCATTGCTAAGTAATCCCGAGATAATGGTTTGTTTCCGTTTCCAATATAATAGTACATAAAGTTAACAAATCTCAACTAATGTAATGAGTTTTACGGCTACAAAGATTATTGATGGTATTCCCAGGATCAAACCGCAACGAACCAGTGTAGGAAGTTCATCAAAACCACTTAATTCGGAATATGGTAAAGTGGCTCCTGGATGGGGAACCACTCCCATTATGGGTGTCGCAATGGCCCTATTTGCAGTCTCTCCAGTTATTATCTTGGAACTTTATAATTCCCCCGTTTCATTGGATGGGATTCCGGTGAGTTGGTAATGAACAAAAACTAAAGAGTCCTTCCCCCCAAACAAATATTCCAATCTAGTGAAATAGAAAAATTTAGAAATCTTCTGTTTCATTAGATTTAATGGCTTGCTTAGGGTCCGTAGGTTAGCTCTCCTCTCCATGGTAGTTCAATCGTGTGATTCTCCAATTAGGAGATCTTTGGAATACGGGTGTGCGACTCGTCCGAATTAATCATTGATAGTACAAAGTAATTTGTCATCTTTCTCACAGAATGATCCTACCTTGCTGGATACCAATTGAATAGTTAGCATCTGAAGCGCGGGGCTCACGAAGGCATTAGTTCAATAGGAAGATTTAAACCATGATTAATTTATGTATATCCGCTATTCAAGCTTCGTTACCAAACTTTCAATAACTTGAAAAATTTGTTGACTAGAAATCCTACGATATATTTTTCACAACTGCATACTTGGGAAATGAGAGAACATTCCCATTTTATAAGCATATTTTATCAAGTTGGTGACGATAGAGAAGCTTCTTACCCATCGTACCTCCTCTAAAAAAAGAGTCTATCGGAGTTAGTAGGAATCTAAGGTTTTTGAATATCCATCAAGGTTTCAACGAGATAATCTTCATAATTTATTTTATATCACTGTTTTTTCAATATATATTGATGATAGGAGAAAAGATTGTTCAAAAGGCCAACAATATTCATTCGTTTTGGAGGGAAAAAAGAGCCGACTTGGGATCAAGGCAATAAAAATGTTATGAAAAAGATTAGGTTCTACCTTTTTTTTTGGGGGAGTTTTTATTGAAATAATTAATGAAAAGATTTCGTATTATTTTTTTGCTCAAGCCGTATGAAGGGAAATCCCCATGTACGGTTTTCAGAGGGGGGAGCGTATGAAATAAAAGTTCACCCATCTCAATAAAGTATATGATTGGTTTGAGGAGCGTCTTGAGATTCAGGCGATTGCGGATGATATTACTAGTAAATATGTTCCTCCCCATGTCAATACATTTTATTGTCTAGGGGGAATTACCCTGACTTGCTTCTTAGTACAAGTAGCCACTGGTTTTGCTATGACTTTCCACTATCGCCCGACCGTTACAGAAGCTTTTAGCTCTGTTCAATATATAATGACTGAAGTCAACTTTGGTTGGTCAATTCGATCAGTCCATCGATGGTCGGCAAGTATGATGGTTCCAATGATGATTTTGCACGTATTTCGCGTTTATCTCACGGGGGGATTCAAGAAACCTCGTGAATTAACTTGGGTTACAGGTGTAATTTTAGCCGTATTAACCGTATCTTTTGGCGTAACTGGTTATTCTCTGCCCTGGGATCAAATTGGTTATTGGGCTGTCAAGATTGTAACTGGTGTACCTGAAGCTATTCCTGCAATAGGATCTCCCTTGGTAGAGTTATTACGCGGGAGTGCCAGTGTAGGTCAATCCACATTGACTCGTTTTTATAGTTTACACACTTTTGTATTACCTCTTCTTACTGCTGTATCTATGCCGATGCACTTTCCAATGATTCGTAAGCAAGGTATCTCAGGTCCTTTACGAGCGAGAAGAAACGCAATAGGGATTAATATTCATATTATCTCAACAACTTAACTTTCATTAAATTATTCCATTGCCATAGATATTCTTTATAAACAATAAAGAATATCTCATGGATTTTGTTTTCTATTTCGAAGTATTACTGGGTTCAGACCAATGAATAGTCGAAAATAGATTCTTTTCAGAGAGAAGATGGATTACGGGAGTGTGTGACTTGAATTATTCAACTTCGGCTATGCAGATATTCCATTGAATCTGTCACATCGACATCCAATGATAAAATGTGTCTCTATCCCGATCTCGCTCCTACTTGTAGGAGGGTTAAAACTCGGGTACAAAAATCTCGTTGGTTTTGGAAAGAGAATCATTTCCATGATCGAATTATAATCTCAAATAGGCTTCGCAAAATCCAGTAAGTTAAAGTGAGATATATTTATTCTTCCTTGGGAGAAAAGGAATATGGTGAAGAAATGCATTCACTTCCCTTGCATCTCAATCAAAATAATACCATCGGAGTGAAAGGGAGATCCAAAGAAAAAACGGATAGATAAGCCGGAGTGTTAACAAGTTAATACTATTACGTTCTAAAACCTTGTTCCTCCGTGGAAAAGAAAATGACTCATAAGGAATAAGATTGTCCGAAAAGCATATTGATGATCATAATGCCCAAATTTTATGGCCCACTTGGACAATGAGCATTTAATTCAAAATTAAAATGGGGTTTAAAAAGAATCCCTAAAATAAAGCATTAGAGATCATATAATATTTTTATGTATCCTAAAAAGAAAAAAAAAAATATTCTAGTTATTGCTTGAGCCGGATGAGAAAAATCTCTCATGTCCGATTCTATGGGAAGAAGAATAGATCCAAATTTGCCTATCCCGATAACAAAAAAACCTGACTTAAGTGATCCTGTATTGAGAGCTAAATTGGCTAAAGGTATGGGACATAATTATTATGGAGAACCCGCTTGGCCTAACGATCTTTTATATATTTTTCCGGTAGTGATCTTAGGTACCATTGCATGTACTGTAGGTTCAGCAGTCCCAGAACCCTCAATGATCGGTGAACCTGCAAATCCATTTGCAACTCCCTTGGAAATATTGCCTGAATGGTATTTCTTTCCGGTATTTCAGATACTCCGTACAGTGCCTAATAAATTATTGGGCGTTCTTTTAATGGCCGCAGTACCCGCAGGATCATCGACAGTACCCTTTCCAGAAAATGTTAATAAATTTCAGAATCCATTTCGTCGTCCGGTAGCTACAACAGTTTTTCCAATTGGTACTGCAGTAGCTCTTTGGTTGGGTATTGGGGCAGCTTTACCCATTGATAAATCTCTAACCTCAGGTCTTTTCCAAGATCAATCATTCGATTCAAGATTAATTACTTGATTTGATTGTTCGATTTTCCCTTGTAGAAGAATTTTTTTCCTTCTAGTCTCATATCCAGGGAGGACTTGCTTCAAAGCAAATAATCCCTAGATATATCAAAGATTCAATAAATTCCAATTATAAGAAATAGAAGTTTTTTTAATAAATTCAAATGGAGTGATTTCGGTTATTCCATTTGATCTTTCTCACTATGATTTGAATCCAACCGTAGTTTGTTTTTCTTCGAAAGAGAAACATGAATGAGTTTATTTATTGAACTTCAAGTTTTCCTAGGTAAACTTATTCCAAAACGTTTCCACAAAGCTTCCAATACTTGTTCAACAGATTTGATTCCAAAATTCTTAATTTTCATTAGATCATCTTGACTATAATCTAGAAGGTCTGATATCGTATGTACATTAATTCTTTTAAGACAGTTATAAGCTCTCGGGGGTAATTCCAATTGGTCGATAAAGATATGTCTGAAAGTAACTTCTTTTGCCATCTGATCTACCTGAATCGACATAGGAGGAAGAACGGAACAAGACAACGCATTAGATTCATTTATATTCCCCATTCCATAAATCTTTTCCCCGTTTTCCGCATGTAAAAAAGGAATAAATAAGTTGATCAAACTTCGAGAAGCTTCATAAATTGCTTCTCTGGGAGTGATACTCCCATTGGTCCATATCTCGAGCAAAAGCATCTCTTTCATTATTTTCTTGTCGTGGCTTTCGAAACAATGAATACTATAATTCACATTTCGAATAGGCATAAATACAGCATTCAGAGGAAAATTTCCATCTTGAGATTTTACTATATTTTGTCTACGATATCCACGATCTCTTTCAATTCTCAATTCAATATTCAAATGAATCTTTTTAGTAAGAGTGGCTATATGTTGTGCAGGATCAATTATTTCAATAGAAGGTGGTAATATAATATCTTGAGCAGTTACCTCTCCGGGTCCAATGATAGATATATATGCTTTTTGAATTTCAGAAGAATTGCTTCTAAGCACAATCTCTTTTAAATTAATTAAAGTATCATGTACTGATTCTTGAATACCTACTACTGTAGAATATTCATGGATTATTTTTTCAAATTTTGCAGAAGTGATACATGTTCCTTCCAATTCCCCAAGTGATGCTCTGCGCATGGCGATTCCTAGAGTATTAGCTTGACCAATTCCAAGTGGGGATATAATGAAACGACTATGATGAAGACGCTCATTTTCAATTTTAGATTCGATGCACTTCCAATATGCAGATTTAGCAGATAGCGGTACTTTATTCGTACTATTCATAATCGCTGTTCCTTCAATATTATATACATCTCTTTTTAGGAGGTCTACATCCGTTATGGGGCATAGGGGTTATGTCACGTACGAGACTCAGTGCCAAACCACTTCCACAAATAGCTCGTAATGCTGTATCTCTTCCCGGACCCGGACCAGTTACCACGACTTCTGCTTGTCCCATACCCCGATCAATCAACGTACGAATAGCATTTTCCGCTGCAGTCTGAGCGGCAAATGGTGTACTTTTTTTTGCACCCTTGAATCCACAGGCACCGGCGGAGGACCAAGAAACAACTTGTCCTCTCACATCCGTAACAGTAACAATGGTATTATTAAAACTTGCTCGAATGTGAATAACACCCTTGGGTATTCTCCCACGTTTACCTCCACGTAGATTACTAATCTTTCTAATAAGTCTTGGCGTTGTTCCCATTTCCATGTATGAGAATAATAGTTATTATATGGGATTGGAAGTGATTTATACAGAGTAATTGTATATGATTCAAAAGATTAAGAGAAAAATAAAAATTTTGTTTTGTGCGGAAAGATAAATAAAGATGATTATCCTTGCCTTTGCTTGTGCTTCGGATCGGAACAAACCACCATGATTCGTCCTCGTCTACGAATTAGTCGACGATTTTCACAAATTTTACGAACAGAAGCACGAATTTTCATGTTTGTAGTCCTTATTTCGATATAATCACTGATATAGAGAATGCAGATTTTGTTCGTTATGACAATTTATTTCCTTTCGTTTATTATTCTCTATATCCAATATTACAAAAAAAATTCAAGAGGACCTGATCATTCAATGATGTCTATAGATTATACGTCCTTTGTTTGAATCATAAATAAAGATTGGATTCCATTTTCACTCTATTCCTGATAATATTCATATATAATTATGTCTAATCTTTTTTGGAACATGAGTTGAAACTTTACATCCATTATATGAACAGACTCGGAACATGGCATCGGGAAGTGATTCAGTAACTACAACTCTATGTCAACCAAACTCTGTTTCTTCATCAAAAGGAAAATCTTTTTTCGAATTAACTAATATAAATTTATAAAGTATTAGTTAGTTCTTATTTGATAAAAGAGATTTACCATATGGAATAATGAATTAAAGATGTGGATGAGTTACCATACATAACATAGTATCTCTCCCCCAATTTGCCTCTGTCGAGCTTCTCGATCTGTCATAATTCCGCGGGAAGTAGAAAGAATTGCCATTCCCGTTCCACCCGAGACTTCAGGAATCTCCCTATAGTTAGAATATATTCTTAAGCCGGGTCTGCTAATACATCTCAAAGCAGTTATGTATGGTTTTTTCTTCCCTCCCTGATATCCCAGGGTTAGAACTAAAAAACAGTTGTTTGTACCTTCCCGATGTTCACCAAGGTTTTCCACAGAACCTTCTTGTAAAGGAATTCTTCCAATGTTTCTAGTGATATTAGTAGCTGGTACTCGAACCGTTTCTGCCTTCCTTAGGTTAGCATTCCCTATAGAGGTAATCATATTAGCCATGGTGTCGTTACCCGTGAAAACTGGTTATTATTGATATGAATAAACATTTTAATTTAATAAGTCTTTTTGAAGGAATATGCTATGCCCGAAGCACAATCTCTAAATTGATTAAAAAAAAAAAAAATACATATATTTTTCTTTCTCCATCAAGTAATAGGAGACACAATAAAATAACTAATCAAGCAGTTGGAATATCTTAGAAAATTCCATTTTTTCGAGAGTAACTTCGGTTCATGGTTCGAAAGATAAATTGGCGGCTGGCAATAACTCAACCATATATTATTATTATTATTATTATATACATTATATTATTCCAGTTTTTGATTATCGAAACCATTCAAATATTGTTTATTGTAGAACTATATGATCTTTTGTTATTCATGATACTTCGGGAGCTAATGAAACTATTTGAGTAGAATCAAATTCTCTTAATTCTCGGGCAATCGGACCAAAAACTCGAGTTCCTTTTGGATTCCCCTCCTTATTGATGACAACTGCTGCGTTGTCATCAAATCGTATAATCATTCCATTGTCACGTTTGAGTTCTTTACGGGTACGTACAACTGCAGCTCTAACTATTCCCGATTTTTTGGGAGGCATATTCGGTACTGCTTCTCCAACCACAGCTATAGTTGCATCACCAATATTCGCATATTTACGATTACTAGCTCCTAGGATTCGGATACACATTAGTTTTCTAGCTCCGCTGTTATCCGCTACATTCAAATAAGTTCGAGGTTGAATCATTTTTTCGTCGAAAGATCATATCCCCCAAAGTATCTTTTTCCTTCTCCGGGAGAGCGAGGAAGATGGAATATGGCTAATCTCTATATTAGGGGATATCTTTTTTTCGTTAGACTTGTCTTAGAATCTTTCTGATTCTATGTTTCTTATGGAATAGACATTTCCTAGTTTTGTATTTCCATGGGTGCAACAGTAATAAATTGAGTACGTACAGGCATCTTGTATGCAGCCATTTTCAAAGCCGCTGTAGCAATAGCTTCTGGTACTCCACCCATTTCATAAAGTATTCTACCCGGTTTAACGACAGATACCCAAAATTCCGGAGATCCTTTTCCCGAACCCATACGTGTTTCTGCAGGTCTCACAGTGATAGGTTTGTCAGAAAATATACGTATCCATATTTTTCCACCGCGACGAGCATAACGGGTAATTGCTCGTCGTCCTGCTTCCACCTGTCTGGATGTGATCCAAGCAGGCCCAAGTGCCTGAAGGGCAAATCTTCCGAAGCAAATAAGATTGCCTCGAGCAGATATTCCTTTCATTCTCCCTCTATGTTGTTTACGAAATTTCGTTCTTTTAGGGTTATAGTCGATTGTATTTCATCTCTACTTCAAAACCGGACATGAGAGTTTTCTTTCATCCGGCTCCTTGCAAATAAAATCTTGTAAAATCTCATTTTACCAACGAAAGGAGAAACATTGTTCATATTCAATAGATATATATGAATTAACTAAATCGAAATTATGAAAACCCGGAAGTCTTCAAAATTTTGTGTTTTTAATTTCTCATCTTCATTCAATCAAATTGCGCAATTCCATTCATACTTCATTAGATTTTGCAAGAGAAATTTTACAGGCGAATATTAACTCTTGTAAGATTTGCTTGATGAAAATTGGATTATAGCTTTTCTAATTATAAATATATTAACTATCGGTTTATTTCGCCATCCTACCCAATGAACAATAGGATTTATATCAATCTTATTTGTTCATAAGTTCCATCGTTCCCATAGCTTCCAGATACACGTTCAGGTTTCCTCTCTGCAGTGAAGCCTTCTATTTCCCTCTCACAGATTCAATTTTCTTAGTATTCATTGACTTAAGGCTTTTTTTATTTAGAATCCGGAATCATTGAATAATTCGATAATTAGTATTGATTCTATGCTTTATCACACTGCTCCTCGAAAAGTATTATTCTTTTTCAACCATACGATTCGAAAAGAATATTTAATCATTTCATTTTTGTTATTAATATTCTTGGATAGTTTCTCGCTTCACAAATATCGATTCTTTTCGTGGAGAAAGTAATACTACCTCGTAGTTAGTTTATTGGATTATGATAATATGAAGCAATGAGTTAGTTTCTAGTATAAACTGGAGATTCATTGGTTTCCTAATCTCTTCCTAAGAACCTCAGTTTGAACGAGTCGCACACTAAGCATAGCAACTTCTTTTCCAAGATATTATTTTACGAAAAAATTTTCATTATATATCTTATGCATATGGATTAGAAATAAAATGAATCGGAATTAATTAATTAATTTAGTCTTTCTTTATCTAACATTGTAATACAAATTGAAAATATGAATTGAATGGATAAAAAATAAATTATTGTTCATCTCGAAATATCCAAACTTTTATTCCCAATATTCCATGAATAGTTTTAGCCGGATAGTAACAATAATCAATTTGAGCCCGGAGAGTTTGTAAAGGGACTCTACCTTCTCTGGCCCATTCAACACGAGCAATTTCAGCTCCATTAAGACGTCCCGCAATTTGGATTTTAATACCTTTTATATTTTTTTTCTTCTCTAGTTCAATAGCCTTTCTCGTGATTCTTCTAAATGCGACTCGACTCCTCAGTTGTAAGGCAATATATTTCGCAAGTATATTTGGTTCCCCACATGTTCCCGCTATTTCCGTCAAAGTTATGTGAACTCTTCGAATTCTATTCAATAAATTACGTTGCACATCTCTCTTTAATTGTTCAATCCCTTGGCCATGGCTGCTTTCGATCAATAAGGCCGGGAATTCTGTATGTATCTCGACCAGAAGTAAGTCTGTTTTTCTCTGAATTTCGACACGTGCAATTCCCACTCTATAATTGGAGGAATTTCTTATATGTCTGTGTACATAATTCTCGATACAATTACGTACCCTTTCATCCTCCTGAAGATACTCGGAATAAATCTTTGGCTGTGCAAACCAATGAGAATGATGATTCTTGGTTATACCGAGTCGGAAACTAAGTGGGTTAACCTTTTGTCCCATGCATCCCCTCCCTCCCCCAATGATATTAGCATAATTTGATTTTTCCAATGTTTCTTTTATACGGATTTACCTTTTACTACAATAGTTATATGACAAGTAGGTTTATGTATTGGATAAGCCCGTCCTTGAGCTCTAGGTTGGAATCTTTTCAAAGAAGCGCCTTCATCTACTCTAGCTTCACCCACGAATAAATTAGCTTTGCTTAAGCCCAGAATCTGACTAGCATTTGTTGCCGCAGAGGAAATTAATTGTAATATGGGATAACATGCTCGATAAGGCATGAATTCTAATATCATGAGTGCTTGTTCATATGAACGACCACGAATTTGATTAACTACTCTGCGTGCTTTATGAGCAGACATACGTATATGCTTAGCTAAAGCTCGGACCTCCGAATCTGAGCTATTGGTTCTCATCAAATGTTACCTCCTAATCAACGACGAGATTTTTTATCACTTTTTGCATGTCCCCGGAAGATTCGAGTAGGTGCAAATTCTCCCAGTTTGTGACCCACCATACGGTCTGTTACATAAATGGGTAAATGTTCTTGTCCGTTATGAACAGCGATCGTGTGACCAATCATAGTAGGTGCAATGGTGGATGCACGGGACCAGGTTATTATTACTTTCCCTTCCTTTCCCATGTTAAGACTCTCAATCTTTTTTATTAAGTGATCAGCTATAAAAGGACCTTTTCTTAGTGAACGTGTCATTGTCAACTATCCTCTGTTTTCTCCCCCTTCTGTCCAATCTCTTTAGCTATTTCTACGGCGGTGAAGAATTGAAGGATCACTATATTTATTATTTTTTCGACTTCTTTTCCCAAGTGCAGTGCGACCCCAAGGGGTTAACGGTTTTTCCCTACCAATTGGAGCTCTGCCTTCACCACCCCCATGAGGATGATCTACAGGGTTCATAACTATTCCTCGTACTTCGGGACGTCTACCTAACCAACGTTTAGATCCAGCTTTACCCAAGGTCCGATTATTAGCATCAACATTGCCTACTTGTCCAATCGTTGCTAAGCAATTCTGGGATACTAAACGAACTTCTCCGGATGGTAATCTTGATGTAGCCAACTGACCCTCTTTTGCAATAAGCTTCGCTACAGCACCCGCTGCTCTAGCCAATTGTCCACCCTTTCCAGGTGCTATTTCCACGTTATGCACAGCTGTGCCCAAAGGCATATTGGTTGAAGTAGACTCTTATTTGTCAGAAATGAGGATCTCTTCCCGAACTGTACAAGCCTCTCTCAAGGCATACAGCTTTCCAGATGTATAAAATTCTATTTATCCAAAAAAATAAATCTAATTCTGAAAAATAAATATAAAATGAAGTTTCAGAAATAAATTCATTTTCCACATCCTAAGTTTGTTTCTCCATCCTCTGGCTTATGTTCCTCATGTAGCATCAGAATGAATGACTTTAATAAATTACGCTAACATATCTTTATGTTCTGGATAACTTGGGAGGCATATTCAACATTATTTCCATCTCCAAAGATACATTCTCACTATCCAGCTTCAATTTTGCCTTTGACCATCAAATCGAATGTGAGTAATTTGTTTACCGTGAAATAAAATATTAGAAACAAGGGCCCCTCTGGTTCCGTCTATGCTTGAGACGATATAGTCTTCTCCATATTATCTTATCTCTAGAAGTCAGTAATTCAGTGGAAGAAAAATATTGAGCTTAATCACCCGCTACTGTTCCTCCTCAGTTTCCTTCCAAGGTCACCGAACGTAGAACGATCGGATTAGTGATAGATTTATAGGTTTCGCTTCAAACCTAACCGGTTATTTCCGATTACGTAAATTAATAATTCAAACCGCACTCAAAGGTAGGGTATTTCCTATTGAGATAGGAGCTTTTGGACCGGAAACAACAGTATCTCCAATTTTGATTCCTTTGGGATGTAAAATATACCTTTTTTCGCCATCCCCATAGTGCACGAGACATATGTATGCATTACGATTAGGGTCATATTCTATGGTAACAATTCTTCCGGATATACTTCTTTTATTTCGTCGAAAATCAATTTGACGATATAAACGTTTGTGACCGCCTCCTCTATGTCGGCTAGTAATAATTCCTCTGTTATTACGACCTTTCTTACAAGAAAAGCCAGAGGTTAATCCCTTTTGGGGGTTAGATCGAACTATTCCCTCAAGATCCAACACGGATCGATTGCGTGTGCCTGGAGTATAGGCTCTATATAAACGGATGGCCATATTAATAAGTGAATAAAAAATAATTTTATTTTTTCGAGAATAGTGGAATAGAATTCCTGGGTTGAAGTGTGACAATCATTCGTTTATAACGAATTGGATGCTCTATTATAGAATTCACATATCTCTTCTTTTTTGGAGGTCGATGACTATTCATAGCTATTACTTTTACATCAAAAAAATGTTCAATCCAACATTTTATTTCAGTCTTATTGGAATTCAAATCAACGTCAAAACTATACTGTTTCTTTTCCAGTAAACGAATAGTTTTTTCTGTAAGTACCGGGTTCTTCACTCTATCCATCATTACATTCACTCCCTACTAAACTAAGTTTTCGTTTCTCAATATACATGTATATATATTTCCCTAGGTAATCATAACAATTTCTATAGACATTGTATAGTTTTTTACATAAAAAAAAAACATTGAATTTGTTTTTCTATCTGAACTTTATTCAGATATCTTCTTATGTAGAGATATATCTTCTTTCTCTTGTGCATCCAGCAGGAATTGAACCTGCGAATTCTCCAATTATGAGTTGGGTGCTTTGACCACTCAGCCATGGATGCTAAATATATTTTATCCAAATCATTCTATGGAGTATACTCGTACTTCTCAATTGAATGAAAATAATAGTTAAAAAATTTTTTTTTATTCAAATACAATGTTAATTTTACATTAACATTATGATATTTCTATTTTTTATGTAAGCCTTTCGGCTCACGTTCCTTCCAATTTGATATCATATATTCCTTAATTTAATTGTTATTAATCTCTTTATTTATATGAACGGAAATTTGCAAAAGCTCTATTGGCCTCTGCCATTCTATGAGTCTCTTCCTTTTTACGTACAGCATTGCCATTATCTCTGGCAGCATCCATTGATTCAGAACTTGGTTTAAAAGCCATACTTCGACCTGGACGTTTTCGAGATGCCCCCGATAACCAACGAATAGCAAGTACTTTTCCCCGTGTAGATCCTATTTCAGTGGGAACTTGATAAGTGGACCCACCCACACGTCTCGCCTTTACTGCTACATTGGGAGTTACTTTGCGTATTGCTTGACGCAAAACGGATAGTGGATTGTTTTTCGTCCTTCGCTCAATATTCACCATGGCATTATAAAGAATTCCATAAGCCAATGATTTTCTCCCGTGCTTAAGAATATGGTTAACTAACATGTTGACTAATCTATTATGATAAACCGGATCAGCTTTCGCATCTCTTTCTCTCGCATTACTTCGACGTGACATGAGTACG